GCTTGGCCGTCTCACTCATAAGGATATTTCCCAAACAAATGGCAAATTTAGCCTTCTCTAACATTGACTCAGTCCACGGGTGATCTGTCAGCAATGTCTCCTCAATGTCTAATGTTTGAGCTAACATAGGATTCTGAATAAATATACTATTTAGACTGGAAAGCATCTGACTATGATCAAATTGCGAGAACGTGAAATCCGTTTGTGAGAACGTGAAAGACTCACCAACGAAATAACCCCGTTGAAAAAACTGTTTATAGTCATCAATTTGATGAAAAGTCGTTAGTCCATCGTCGTCATTTAGAGGCCGCATCGCCCACCAAAATTGGCATCCCACATTTTCGGTAAATCTTATTATTATTCGAACGCGATTTCCAAACCCCTCAGTAAAGATATCACAATATGTCTTTGGAAGCTTGAAGAATTGAAAGCAGTTCTTTATGGTTTGTTCCAAAGGATTTGGACATTCTGAATCAACCAATGGTTTAGCCTGAGGACATTTTGTCTTTGAAAACTGCTCCCAGACATCATACCAGGTTGTTGGCATTAATTTGCTGCCACTTGATTCACCGGAGCCTAATCCTAAGCTATCATTCTCTTCATTTAGTATATGAATAACATAATGGAAACCATAATCTGCGGGGAGTAAACCCATATATTTAAGAAATTCCGTACTTACACGTATTTTTCTCTCTTTTGCAGCTCTTGCAAGAGATTTCTTCAAACATTGGAAAATAAAAGCATTTCCAGCTGAACCAATACTAAATGTTCCTCCCTTGATGTTCATGTTTCGATTTGTATTCTCGTATAAGAAAGAGATTATTCCCCTAGAGCTACAACCGGCGCGGTTGTTCGTATTTCATTTTCTTCAAAGGCACATGCACTAGGTTACTTACGGAATCTCAAAGAAAGAGTCGTCCAGGAGCACTAGAGCCTTCCTTTAAGAAAGAAATAACTCCCTACAACAACCGTGTTTCGAAACTCGATTCATTATCATACGAGAAATTGCATGACAAGAACCTTCATTCCTACACAGAGGTTGAAGCTAAGTTTCAAGACCTAGTACGGGCAAAGCGCAGTTCAAAACGGAAAGGATGCAAAGAAAAGGGCGCAGCAAATGCTAGTTGCCACGAGAAGAATGAAACAATTGGGTATAGTTTCTAAAAGAAAAAGAAGCTGATATCTCTATCTATGATATTACTAGACATCCTCTTGTCAACAGTATGGTCTACTGCCAGAATGGAAAGAAAAAGTCCTATGCTTTGGTTACTTATAGAGTTTTTCTCAGAGGGCTGGTTGATCAAAGAAAATCCACACCGACCGCTTAAGCTACTTTGACTTTGGTTCGGCAATTAAGTCAAAACCCCTGAAGTACTATTACCCAGGCTTCTCTTCTTGAAGAGGAGTGCCCTCTCCAATCCAGCTCAAGGCAATCAGCAAATGGCATTAGCATGGAGTCAATCCAACGAGAAGGGAGGGGATAGATCGGGTCTACTATAAGATCAAAATATGAATACACCAATCTTGAATTCATTTCTTTTCTTACGGATATGACTCAAAGTTGGAGGGCCAACCTATCCCTCTAAGTACTATACAGACAGATTAGGAATCAACTCATTATTTATATTAAACAGCCAAGCAAGCCAAAGCTAGCAAAGGATGATATAATTACCCGTTAGCCATCCTGGCATCTGTCCGGAACTCAACCTGGTGGAGGCCACCGCTAAGATCTTTAATCAATAGAAAGGGTATCCTGCTGGTTAAATCAAGAGTGAAGGTTCTTGGATTTGAGTAATTCCGAAAGGTTGATTGAAGCGAATTCAATGCACCAGCGATATCAGTACGCACCTTTGAAGAAGTCCCACTCCGCTATAAAACAGCTAATAAAAGTGTTATAAAATACATAGGGAGAGCATGGCAAGTAGATCTCTTGTTGGATTGGACGTTGGAAGAGTTTGAGGCGCGTAGCGAGGCCGCAGGTAAAAGCACATTGGGAATCCTTCAGGTCCAGGAGCTCCCAGTTGACAGAATTCTTGGTGGTTCTCTTCTTCAGTAAAAGGAAAGGAAACAGCTTATTTTCACGGGGGCACCCAAGTTTGTTACCAGGTTGGTCTAGTAAGTATTTAGGTTATTGGTATATGTGGGTGGAGGGGTCTGAGATGAGCAGTCCATTGACATAAAGATGGTATTTTCTTTGATCTTTTGCCTATTACTAGCCATGGAAGTATGCTGTGTTGGCATCCCCCTCCTATATTAAATACGATAGTGAAAAGAAATACATACAATCAATAGTCAAGAAATCAATACGACATAGATTCATATATATCTTATATGGTTTACGAGCCGGTACTACTACAAGAGCTACACGAGCCGACAAGTTCTTTTACAGAAAAAAGGCAGGTGTTTTGGCAAATGAGGAGGAATTACCTCAAATATAGCTATTGCTTTTGGCTTAGTTTATAGACTATTACTTACATACAATGAAATCCAATGAATAAAGAAAGCTTCGGGAATGTAAACAAACCTTCGGGAATGACTGACTTCGGTAGGGAAAATGAGTTATTTTTTTTAGGTAGGGCTGGCTGCACTTAAAGAAAACCAAGCTTCAAATGATTTGCTTCATTTTGAGATTGTTTGAGATTTTGCTCTTTACATAGCCAAACTTATAGTCTTGGTGATAGACGTGGTACCTGCCATGATGTAAATTTACTAAAATTTACCACTTTCTTAAAAAGATATTTCTGTCACTTTCTCTGCCATATAGAATAGAATATATCCCCCATATAACGCTTTACTCAATTTATCAGCCATAGAAGAGAAGGATGGATAGCATGTTTAGTCTCATAACCTTCTACTATCTTTTTACTCTTGTAACTTCTTTATTTACAAAGTGCTTCGCTTCGCGCCTTCTTTCTTCAGATCAACTTGGTTGCTTACACATGAGACTTTCATATTAATTAGTAGTGGTACACTGTAGTGGTCGGTAAACTCTGATAGTAGTGCTATCTGTAGGGCTGATGAGCTTTTTATTGGTAAACTCTGGTCTTAGTGTGGGTTAGCCTTATTAAATAAAAGATTTACTCCCATTCGAAAGATTTTTGAATTGATAGATAAAAATAGATATAAAAACATATAAAAATAAACTGATGCTACACCATGGATCCTTTACTGTCTTGAGAGTCAAAGTTCTTTTACTTCTATTAGGCAATTTTGGACCGAGGCTTCTCACATTTATGGTTCTTGTCAAAGTGAAACTCAAAGTATAACATTTATACGCACACAGCTCCAATACGAATGCGCAGCTCCCGAACAGCTAGCTACAATTCCAATACTAAATACTTATGACTTACTCTTCCCTTAAGACTTAAAAAAACTCTTACAATATTGATTAGGCAATGTTCCCTACTTTAACTATCGATGGGTAAGCACCTAGCTGGCCCAATAAGACAGTATAAGTCTTATTAAGACTTTAGGAGTAATAAGTAAACTCAGAATGTTTTTGATTTTATATTAGTCACGCCGGAAAAGTTCTTTCACAAGCTCTAGAGTTCTATAAAACATAACTGCTCGGTTTAGAGTTCGATAAAACAGAACTCTACTTAACACATAATTATACATACATCAATACTGATGTGCAACTGTCTTGTCTACTATACTTATGTGAAACTTTGACTCTTTCTTGTAAAAGCAATTGCTAGCAAAGAGTGGCTAAGGCGTGAAAAATCTTTATGCTTGTAAGTGGCTCGTTCGTCTACGCTGTTGCTGCTAATTTTCCATGCCAATGAGGCGCGTAGCGGTTCTTTATCTGTTAATTCTGCTGCTTGATTCTATTAAGTTAAGTTAAGTTAAGTTAAGTAATCCTATTTGACTTTGCTAATCCTATTTCTTTACTTATCTCTGAAAGAAGTTGACTTGGATTTCTGTAAGGAAGGAGCATTTATTTCTGCAAAATAGAACTTGCAACCACTGATTATGCCACTGTTAATTAGTAATCTGGACTAAGGGGAAGCAAAAAAGATGGTGAAATAGAGGTTATTTTTCTCATTTGATATAAAGAGATTCCAAAACGTAGCTTGGCTGTTCCTGTCCTTCTTCCTTTAAAAGGAAGATCCACTATTTATTCCGAGGAGAAGTTCAAACTCTTATATGAAGTATAAACCTTGGATTATCTAAAGAATTAGTAGCCGCCATACTAGTGCTGTAAGACCCAGGTACGTACCTTACTCCTTTTTGCTGTAAGACCTATGTGTAGGATTTTAGACATTTTTCTTTCTAGCTTATGTATGAGAAATTCTAGTAAGAAAAGTCAAGTCCAACAATTCTTAAAGAAGAAGGGCTTAGGCAAAGAAGATTTACATCGATATCGGCCTGTGGACTTAGAAGTGGGAATCCTTATTTCTTTACGAGTAAAACTTACAGGCTTTGAGAAAGAAAGTCTCAGTCAGTATATATCTTATCTTATGTGTAAGTGTCCTTGGTTGGCCCTTACCTGGAGCAAAGCAGCTTCTTACCTTAGTCATTCGGTCGCGAGCAAGACCTCGTGGGAGTCGCGAGCAAGACTTATATCGTGGGATAAGATTTCATGACTTAGGAGAATAGTAAGGAAAATAAAGTATAGAGAAAAGAAGCGACCTGCTAAGTTCCTAAAAAAGAGTGATTCCGAGCCGAAGATTCTATGCTTTTCTTTTGGGAGACAGTAATGAGCCTTACCAAGGCCAGAGGTAGACACCGCCTTCTTCACTTCAAGAAAGTCTAATTCCTAACCCGGGGTGGACGAAGTTTTATATATTTGGTACTCTCTTACTTCATTTTAACAACGCTCCGCGCCTTTTATCTTAGACAGTCACCACCTGGGCAAAGAAAAAATAGTAAAATACTCCTCGTATTCATAAGCAAAGTATAGTTAGTGGGCAACTCTTACTGCTTACTCTTCTTACTGCTTATAGTGGCAACTCTACTGCTTCTTATAGTATAGTGGCAACTCTTACTGCTTACCATTAGAAAGTCTCACTGCTTACCGAGGCAACTTTCACTACTAAATAAAGAGTAGTCAAAGTAAAGAGTAAAAAATAAGAAAAGCATATTTTGAACTAAAGAGTAATCCAAGCAGATTGGGAAAAAGGGCATGCTTCTGTTTATGCAATTGCAATCGGGGATGAACTAACTAAATCCATCGCTGCGCGCCTTATTAGTAGATATTTTAAGTAGGAAGGAGGGCGGATTCATCCTGCAAAAGTTTCCATACTAAGAGCTCTGGAGAGTCCTTGCTTCATGAGGACGAAGACTTATTCTGCTCCCTTACCATTCTCGGACACCCACATTCCCAACAGGCTAGGTCCGAAGGAATGAAGTCGGAGTGATTCCAGCGCGATCCACTTTAGAGGGAATAGGTCCCGATCTTTCTAGTCTCTCTTATTGCCTTTCCTTATCCAAGTCATCCAGCCAGTGTGTTCTTATTTTCAGTGCCATTCTGCGTGGAAAAGAGCTTTCTTCGAACCTCTGGTGTCCGCCGTATAATATCCGTTCAGTCGTGGAAGACCCGTTGTCAATTTTCAAACTGGCCTTCCGCTCCTCTCTATTTTGGGGAGAAGGTGTATCCTGGCAAGTACTTTAATAAGTATACTGTGCTTGGAAATGATGTGTGCATTGTCGATAAGCAGGTTGTGGCTCTGTATCGTGAAAGAGTTGAAAAGCTGGCAACTTGACTCAAACAGTTTGTGTGCCGGGTTTGTGCATTGCCCTTGTACATCAGATGATAGAAGATGATGGAAAAGAAACCACTTCCATTGCTAGCAAAGCTCAGGAGGGATGGAATTTCTTCTGTTGAATCAAATCAGTCATACGAAAACTTTCAAGCAGACTCACCGTTCTTATCTCTATCTTTTTCTTAAGCTTTAAGTTGTTTGTGTTAATTCATTGCTTAATTCCACATGGGAGGGAACAAGTGAAATACTACTTTTGCCAAAGAGGGAGAGATCCTGCTCTGATTACTGAACCGGTATGGACGTTTCAGCTGCTGATAGCTTATGGTATGGGCTATACGAGAAAAGTGCCATGCTTATGTTCCACTACTCAAGCTGAAAAAAAAAAAACTAGTTGCATTCACTGAATGAAAGCGATTCTACTACACTAGGGAACTCTCGGGGAAGCCAGGGTTTCTCGGAAGTTAATATAGGTGGTAGCAGAGAAGAAAAGGCCAAGCTATCATATTAGGCAAGCAATGTCCCGGGCATGCGAAACAGTGGTAAGAAAGTTAAGTAGGATCAGTATCAACTTCTATCTTTACCTTTGGTGAACAAGCGTAGCGATGTCTCGTCTTTCTTTCTTTTGTTGCCGTACTTGGTAGGCTCCTTGTCCCCTTGATTTTTCAAGGAACTCATTTTTTTACTGATTCAGACCGTTTACCAGAAGAGCGGTATGGTTCAGAAGAGGTACTCCGCATACAGATATCGTTTAACGAATTGCCCGATCGATTACCGATTCATTAAGCCTACCTATCCTCACAAGGGAAGCCTACCAAGGATGCCTTTAACTTTCAGACAGTTCCTCGCGCATCAAAGGACTTCACTTTTAAAGTAAAGGTCAGGGTGGTTTAGGAGAATTGGCCGTAGAGAGAGCGCCTATCTCTCTCTCATAAGATAAGGAGAGCTACTATTCTATTAGCAAAGCTAGCTACTAAAAGACAAGAGCCTCTATCTGGCCTTTAACTCCTTAACAGCCGTCCCTGTAGTCAGATCTACCGGGAACTCCGACAAAGAACCGGTCATCCAAAATCCAGAATAGACCAGTTCAGCACCTGAGGCAGTAGATTCCAGGCTGCACCCCCTAAGTCCAAAGATCGCTTTCAAAGACAAATCTGTAGAAGACCCGCCAGAGGAGTAAGAAAAAACTGACTCAGAAGATCAATTGACGATTCTGATGGATAAGGTCGAAAGCCTCTGTGAAAGATTCCCTTTTTTCTTTTGTTCCAAGATTCGCTCCAACAAACTGACAGAGATAACCATTCTTTTCAAATGAATATCATAGATAGGACTTAGCCAATAGCAGCTGGGCTAGGTACGATGAGCGGGCGACGAAAGTCATGAAAATTGGTAAGTTGGTCAATGGAATCCAGTCGAAAGATCAAGAAAGCAAAGCATAAGAAGGAGAGAAGATATCCTACATTACATTACATATGTGATTTTGTTGAGTCATTTTTTTCGTACTCTTTTCCGCAGGAAGATAAAAAATGGGAATTGCTTTGAATGACCTAGCGTCCGTCGTCATGTCACGAAGAATTCTATCTCTTGCATAGGAATAACTAGAATTCAAAAAAAGGGAATGACAAAGCATCTGGGAATAAACGATTGATTTCTATCAATAAACCTGCTAAAGCCCCAAACCATAGAGTACTTAGCACGGGTGCTACAGAGAGATATGTTTTTATATCCCGCATTGAAAATCCTCCTTCCGTATTGGAATACATATATGATCAGATACTCTTGCCCAAGATCCTTTGTATTTCTTTTGTTTAGGCGAAATTCCTAACTAAAAAAACAAAATCAAGTGAAAGAAGCCCTCTGACCCACTCTTCTTTCCCCACCAAACCAACAACTAGTAGGTTGGTGGGCCTCGGTATCTCTATTTGCAAAGATAGATACCTACACTACTAAACAAAAGAGATTTCGATGAAGATATTTTATGAAAATCGAATTTCAATCCGGTTACACTTGTTGGTCACTTAAGGCCGACTTTCTTCTCTAAGAAATTCTAGAAATTCGGTTCATTGCTGCCCTCTCCTAACCCGCCTTTCGGCTGTGACCCACTTCACCGTCTGTCTATAAAAGGAAGATTCCTGTTGGTGGAATTCCAGGCTTTTTTTGATTCGGCTCAGCCTTTCGGGGCATAAGCAGTCTTCCCAGTTAAGGGAAGCCTCCGCTAGATCGTAGGAGGTTTCTTTATCGAAGTTCTCTCCATTATGTATTGCGATGTTCTTCAAGAGAGTAGCTATCTCTTGCTTATAGTTTAAAGCTGTTTTGAGCCTTTCCTCCTCTTGATTTGTGAGAGGGCCCGGCTGGAAGTTCCCAGTGGGTGCCGGATGAATTGAAGGCTCGACGACTACCTCGACCCCAGCAGGGTTAAGGGAGGGCCCGCTACCTGAAGCTGCAGGAAAGCCAGAGGAGTGAACTAAAGAGCCCCGACCTACCATATTAGAATTTAAAACATCACTCATGAAAGTAGGATTGGAAGCAACCCAATCCTCCACATACCCGGTCAGCGAGTAACAAGAAGGTGGCACAAGTGAGGGTAGGGGGGCGGTCCACTCTTGTGGGGCTGGCGTTGGCGCCCCCTGAACTACTTGAGCTGCCCCCCCTTGTGGCTGCGGTACACTCTCCGCACCTTCGCTATAAATTTGCAAGTAGTTGGCCACTACAGGGAGAAGTTCTGATCCTAACTCCGTCCAAGAAGACACTTTTCTGGAGTGGATTATTATTCCAGCGGGGGACTTCTCCGTACAAAAAGAGAAATGGGAACGAGGTGTTCTGTTCTTTGCTGTGATTCTTTTCCGTTCAAGAATCACTGTTTTCGTGATCGAATGACGAAATAGATATACGAACAGTATAGGATCATTCGCAGGGATGGGATAATTGATTCTTTTATAGGATTTGCATGGGATCGTAGAATCAACTAAGGATGCAATAGGTATTAGTGATCGATCAGCTTCCAGTATGACCGATGACTTTCTATCTGGATGAAGAATAACCACACAATCAGGTTGTTGGTTCAACCCAAAATTGATTTGATTCTTTCTTGAACGGAATTTCTTAGGATTAGCATAAGAATTGGTCAAAAAAGCCCCGATCTTCCATTGAGAATCATTGATACAGCTCCACATTTTTTCCATTATCGAATATATAAAGAAATGATTAGTCTTTAAAAAGAAGGAACGGCCTTTTTTACGAATGAGAGATCCTATAAAATGAATAGCGTTTCGTAAACAAATCAGTGTCTTGTCTGAATCGAGAATAGCAATTCCATTTCTGAAACCACGGATATAGACTTTCAAATGGGTAGCTGCTACCCGACGGCCGAGATGTGCATTCGTACAAAGTAATTTAGTACAGACAGTTGAAAGGATTGTCATTTCCGGTTTTCGTTTCCGGAGATACAGGTGGTAAGTTAGAAATGAAAATAGGTTAGCAGCTGATCTTCTAACCACTCAGAGTAAGTGTAAACATCAAAGAAAGGTGATGACCTAACCAGTAGTTCGAAAGCGCAAAAGTGGGAAGTTATTCCTTAGCCAAGCAAAAGGATACCTACACAACCAGATAATTGATACGATTGATATGCTTGTTCGTTACTTGACATTTGGAGCAGGAAGCGCGGGTTTCAGTAGTCAAGCCGGAGAAGGACTCGTTACCCAAGAAAGCCTGGGCATCACTCCTGTAAAGCAGATCCGGGAAATGTTGCATTTGGAATCGACCAGGGGATCACTCCTTTGACCAGTGTCTTTCTCCGAATAGTAGTCGTCTGCCATCCCTGTTCTAAAAATAAAATAACCCACATAAGCTGGATTGCCAGACCAACCGCGAAAGCCTATAAAGCGTGCCGTCACGTGAGATAAATATCCAAAGAAGCTCTAGGATACGAACAGATTCGATCCCCATTTACTGCTATAGCACGAACGGATAGGTCAGCTCCTGTTTCCCGATCGATAATGTGTAGAGTGATCTAGGTTCTGAAAAGGGAACTTACTTCCACAGCTCAACCCACCCAACTTACTTTACTTTCTTTTAGTGACAATTCGATTTATATGTATACGTCCGAGGGAAGAATCAACGGCTTTCTTCGCCCTCCTACATTCCATTGATACGGGATGGGATCTAGCTCTAGACAGAATTCTTGAAGTGCCATCGGTGAAGGCAAGGCCAATGAGACTACTATACGCGTTTTCCGAGGAGCAACATGATACTTGATTTTCCTCTGGCTACTAAGATGTTTCAGTTCGCTAGGTTGTCTCTTGCCTGCCCATGCTACAATTCCTTACTCAAAAGGACTAGAGTGCTAAGCTGCCTTCCCGGCACCACCACTATAATGAATGGCTCAAACAAATAGGAGATGAGAGAGCCCTTTTGATCCTTTCTATTCTATAATATAAAGAGAAGCTTGCCTTGATAAAACACAGCCTACGAAGCACTCCAATGGCTTGCTTGCCTACCTGGAAAAGCACTGCGAGCACTGCAAAGGCTTGCTTCTCAACGGCTAGAGGAGAAAGAAGCCGAGAGACTATCGAAAGCACATTCCCTTGCCATACACATACCTATACTTAAATGGAATTGATCATCCACATCAAGAGAAACAGACGAAGCAGCTCAAGCAGAGCTAGAAACGGAAGCCGAAGCAGCAGATTCTTCCTTTTTCCATACAGAGAAAGGTGCCTTAGTAAGTCCTTTCTTCCACGCTTCGCGCCATGGGGAGATCAGATCCATGCCCTCACTTGTCAATGAAATAAGCCGAGTCAAAGCTTCCTTTCCTTCCTCGGCTAAGAATAATGCTATCCGGAACAGCACGGACGAAGGGGTTGGGCGAGCTAGAGCGAAGGCAAATAAGGAAAAAGCAGATGAGGATGATACTATCCCTTTGACGGGTGCCCTTAACGGCTAACGGCTCCTACCAACAAAGGCTCCCTATACGGCAACCAGAAAATAACCTATTCTATTGATCGAAGGAATGGTGCACTTCGGGGATGCGGCTTCCTCTACGGAAACAACGTTCCGAATCCTAATCTACGCATAAATCAAATCTCTGTTCTGTTGGATTCAAGATTAGAACCTTATTAGTTAACTAAACCAATGGAATGGCTAGGTCTTGTGTGATTGATCGTTTCCTTTTCTCGTCTCGTAGATAGCAGTACTAGATTCTCGTAGATAGCAGTACTAGAGGCTGTTCGGTACTCCCTTCTCGTAGATAGCAGTACTAGAGGCTGTTCGGTACTCCCTACTCTAATATAGGAAAGCAAGGAGAGCGCACTCCTCTTCCGTGTTGCAGTGCATTACTTGTTCTGGTGTTAGTGCATCCAATACACCTGAAGGAAGCTCCCGAAACCATGCCTACAAAAAGGCACCACGCAGATCATGGAATGGTGTACAATAAAATAAATAAGTAATGGGAACTTGGGTATCCCACAATAAAAATAACTAAATGTTAATTATTCCTAACTCCTAACTGTTTGATATTCATAACACTTAAGTTGTTATCTGCAACTCTGCATCTTTGGCTGTCATTTTCAATTCTTTCTCAATCTGGAGGTCAAAGAACGAAATCACATGGAAGACCAATGGTAAATTGGGGAGTTCAAAATACCTTTATCAACCCGGCAAGGCAGTGCAAGTCAACTTCATTTGGAACCACTCCACTGTTTAATTGGTCCCTGACATAGACTTCCTGGCTATTTTCTGCATTAATCCTAAAGATCCCTTCAATCTAAGACAAAAGTGGGCATATATAAGTGACAGGGTTGAATACTGACATTCTAATTCTCACTTTGTTAGCTTGGTTGGGTATACCTTAAGTCCTTCACGCTCATATAACTTCCTCTGCATCATTAGCAATATTGTGGGCACACTGTTTCCTCTTCGATCATATGAACATTGCAGAGAGGTAGGTGAAACCCCAAATAGCACAAGAATCTCATGTATTGGTCCAGTTAGCTCGGAAGCTTTGACCCGGTATCAATCCCGGTTCCAGGAAGACTCCATTCAGAAAATGAATCCTGGGTCCTACTCGGGCCGGTCTTATTCAATTAAACCGAGAAGGGCAGGGGGGAAGGTAGGCTTCCTCAAAAGTCATTTGATCTAGAAGAGACCAAGGAAAAGGCTTAGATAGATGAAGCGGAAGAAGGAACAAGGCTTGAAGGCGGATTAGCAAGGGAATGAATCTGATGAAGCTGTTCCTCCGCTAGAATAAGGGGGGCATGATCGCTGATTTGACCGGGCAGACCAGATGAGCGAGATTGATTGAAAGCGCTGTGCCTACTTGCTTACAAGATTTTGAGACTATAGTAAATCCTCTTCATAAGTTATTTCGTACAGGCTATTCAAGGTCTATTGGCTTTATTGCTTATGTGGTACTTCGACCGCGAAGCCTCGCTTATGCACCGAGAAAGATCGTAGATAGGAAAGATCTGTTATGCACCAACGACGGCCCCTTCTCTTTACCTTTATCGTCTCATACCTCAGTCCATTGCTGGCTTGAATGCTGTCTCTCTTCTTCTTTGCTCGCGAGAGTGAATAAGAGGACGACCCACCGGGGGGAGGATGGAATGAGTCGGCAAGGGGATCAACAATCTTCTTTCAGTAAAGGCCCCCACATTCTCCTTAATATTGGGATAAAAGGACTCTGAAGAAGGAAACTCTCTTCCCGTCTTGCGTAACTGACCACTGCAAATCAAGTCGAAAGTGCTTATATGCTTAACACGTTTTTGTCTCAATGACAGGCCGTAATTCGTAAGAGGAAAACGACTGTCTTTTTTCCATTGGAAATGGGACCAGGCACAGCCAAATAAGTAAGTTATCGAACCCATATATTTAACTTCAGCAGAGGATAACTGTTTTTCTAAGTACTTGCATCCAACCAGATAGCTTTAGCTGTTTCTTTTGACGTAGATTCACTTGATCTCTTCTTCAATTTCATTAATATTACCCTATACTTGGGATTCTCTTTTGTTCTTCTTCTGATTCCCTAAATCGATATATTCCGCAAGGTATCTATGTCTTTCTTTGAGTCAGGCGACAAAGGAAGGTACAACTAAACTGTAGCGGTAGGAATAGACCTTGAATCTGCGATCAGAACAGATCCTCGTTTTCTACTTGCTAAAGGGAAGACTAATGCTTGCTGAACGTATAAAGAATAATGTGAATGGTACCACTAGATAAAACCAATGGAAGGAAAGTGGTAGAATAAGAAGGATAGGGTTTTCTGTATCTATACCGAAAGTGGAATGTGGCTAGTGTGCTTGGATAGGCCTTTGAAGCTTCCATGTTCTCATATATCTGGCCGGGTATTCAGTGAATGATCCAACTTCACAAAGACACCATACGTTGGTGCGTTCCAGCTTTACTTTTCTCTTCGATTCAACCTTGGTATTCTCCTTTCTTAAACTTACTAAGACTATTGCTTTTTCAATGATTCACAAAATCATCCCTAGTATAACAAGCTGTACCTGACCTACTATAGTATTAGACTCAATAAGAAGCTTTCAAAACACCACTACTATATCTAATATGCCCCGCCAGACCAAGAGTGAGGAGGTTGACTGAACCTCTGAGCGAGCTATTAGTACCTTCTTCCTGAAGAGTAGTAGCCTTCATTCATAGCCTGACCAACTCGTTCGTACGCTAGTCAGCTATTCATTTCTAGTCAGGTTGCTATTCCCTTCTATAGAAGGCTTTTGACCACTATCATACATGACTTTGATTTTGCCCTTATTTATATAACTAATATAATACTGCTGCCCTTTCACTTGCTTCTGCCTTTTCACTAGAATTAAGATAGTGTCCTCCCTGAATTGAGAAAGAAGAGAGAATACCTATGTGCTGCTATGCCTATGGTCCAGAATTGCTATCCGTACGACCTTGGTCTTTGATTGTATAAAAAAATACATACTAAGCAAGTAAGCCTGCCTAAAAGCATTTCTGTTTTACACCTCTTCTCTCGATTTGAAGAGATTACACATCACTGCGAACGAACTTATTCACTCCATAGCACATGTTTTCTACTAACAACTTGAGGCTTTGACGTCTCTGCCACAGTGAACTAGGTGGGGAAATAGAGGTATATACACCGCGGATCTGTAATAAGGGAAAGGGAGAGAAGAGCTAGGGCCGAGCAGCTACCAGGGCGCATTCATGCTATTTCCAAGCCAGTGGCCATTTGCCATGGGATTAAACAAAAAGAGGCAACAATCGTTTTTTATGATCAAGAAGGGCATTAGTGACTATTTTTTCGGTACCTGCCGGTGATGACTTGAGAATAAATAAAGAAGCGATTGAAACAACTGGCGAGTGAATGTTTGGATCATATGCTGCCTTGCCTGATCTTACTAGAGTGAGTTTCCTTCGCTAACGAGATGATGCTTATTCTCAGTCTGGACTATTCCCAGATTTACAACCAACCAACAACTAGTCTTATCTTAGTGCATGGAGAGGAAAAAGCAAACGAAGCACGTTGAGTTGACCTCTTGGCATCACTTTTTTCACCTTCCAATTGGACTACACGTTTCACCATCAGTCGCTTTTCCAAGGATATGGACCGAGAAGATTTCGTTTCTATTTTCTAAAAACAAGAAAAGAGCAAATCCGCTATCATTTCAACTCCCCAATCGTTGAACTCGTTGGATCAGTCGAGGAAGAAGAGTGAGGTGTGAGCGCGGGGGTGGTCCGGGGGTCTTCTTCGTTTAAGGGGCAGTTGAGCAACCAATCATACTACGTAGTACGGGAATTGTAGTTCACAAGTGAAGCCTCCCATGAGTGACTAGTTGGGTGGTATATTAAAAATGGGTCAGTTATAAACAAATCCGTCTTTTACGGCCGATTGAGACTGTCTTCCCTAGAAATAGAACGCTCTTTGACGAGAAAGCCGTCTAGCACCTGTAGCTGGCTTGCTTCACGTCCCGCTGTTTGCTTACGAGTTTGGTAGCGAGCCGAGGGTTTGTAGATCTTGCCTCGAAGCCTCCTTCCTCGGGACCTACCCCTCATCATTCTTTGAGAATCATAAGGACCCATTCCGGTAGTGCGAAAATCTGCTGCACTGTCTTCACTGCCAAGCTCTAGTAATAGAAAATAAAATCAACTATCTAATCGAGCATCAATCCTAGGAATTTTCTCCTCACGGAGAGAGATCAGAAAGCTTGGCACCGGATTCCGAAGTACCAGTACCGAAGAAAGCAAAAGCTTTCGAGCGAGCAGCGACTCCAATGTTTGGTAAAGGGAATGACCCTGGATACTCAGTGGCTGGAAATCCATTTGCTCGATTTAACGAAAAAGCGCACAAGTCACGCTCGCCTGTTAGAAGTGATTTTAGGAGGAAGTTGGATTGGTATTTTCTACTGGATTTGTGCCTATAGACCCAAGATAAAGTCTCTCTCTCGCATAGCCGGAAAAGTAAGTACATAGTGTAGAGAGAAAGAAATAGAATCTCGTGTCGACTTGGAAGTCAATAGTAAATCACAGGCAGTATGCCCTATTTTAAAACATGCAATGAGGGTACGAGCAACACTCCCCAAACTTGGCATGACTCATCGCCATCTTGTATTCATGATCTTACCTCGCCTTGGTCACAAATGCATAGCATAGGATCGAGTGGATCGGCACCCAATAGGCCAGATTTTCCTATCGGGTGCCGCTTTGTAAGATTTTGGGGAGATTAGCGCAGATATCGAACATGCGGAGCAACTGGTGGATAAGATAAATATGCGTTTTGTGCAAAGCAAAGGGAGTCCTTGGAATGCATTTCCTATAGAAAGCACTCATATCGATGTGAGTGACTATGACGAAAGCTTTTCTTTCTCGATGGTTCTTCTGGTTTAGTTATTCGATTGAGAGGAGTAAGAGCTTTTGAGAAGCCTCCATAGATCGGTGGAGGTGGTGCATGAGACAACCTGAGGAAGAATCGATGGGGAGATAGACGAGAGAAGCCAAGCCAGCAGCAACTGGTCTTGACGAATCCAGGTTTCGTAGGCCGGGTTTGGGGTGGCTGTGCCATTGGCGAGTACTAAGGTAGGGGATGGTGAAGAAATAGTGCCTTCGAGGTATTCAATAAGGCCATGGCCCCACAGGAAAAATCAGTGATTGCCAAAGTAGAAAGTTGGAATCATCCTGTTTAGTGTGTATGGGGTATTGAAAATGAATAGAGTTAATCAGTGTGTGAGACTGAGGTAGAGGTTGGGGGGTGACTAATAGCAGTATTGTCAGTGGTAGCCATGGAGAATTTGGAAAACTAGAGTGTATCCAAAAGGGAGTTAAGAAAGAGATACAACCAGATTGGAAGGTAATCTGATTTATATGTTGAATTCAGGATCGATGATTGAAGAATACGATTAGTCTTGCTGAATTTGATGAAGACCTCTGGCTTTGATTGTGTGCCCTTTCTTGTTCCTAAGGATTTCTAACCTGACCTTACCTTAGGCGGACGTATACTCAATTATCAAGAAGACTAAATCGTGATCGACCCGCCCTCTTGCCTGAACTGACTTACCAGTCACAGGGCCGAGAACACATGATCGAGGGAAATTTCTTTCATCACTACGAAAACTGGTTTTGCTGATTGACAAAACGGATCTCTTCCCTGTGAGCCGCCTTTAGGAAAACTGCACCAAAGATGTGTCTTTGTTCGGTTCAGATCAACAAAGCATTTGCTAATACCAGTCTGAAGGCGACGCTATGCAGCTCCATTTCCTCTTAAAGTGAATGGCCTTCCTATTATATCGAATATTTGGAGTGTAGGAGTTTTTCATAGAATGGGGTGTAGGCAAATACCAACGTCGGTGATTATAGGGAAATAGATGCTTTCTTACTTATGTTCTATACTAGCACATCAGCACCTACCTTTTCTCATTGCTTCGCGAGGGTAGACAATTGCCTGACTCGTACGTAACTGGGCCTGTTGTTTTCTAGTGCTTGATAGTCTGTAGTGTAGTCTATGAAAAGAAAGAAGTCACTTGTGAACAAGCCAAGAGTTCCCTCCTCTCTTATCTACGTTCATGCTTACTTAACCTGTAGTGAATGGAATAAAGTAAGAAGTCTTTCCTTTCCACACTCGTAACCTAGAAAAGGTGTAATTAATGGGAGTCGGTACAGATTGGGTGTAGTGAAGAATGGAACCCCCTACTCTGACTTGGTCTAGTGAATGTCAGTCCGTACTCATACTCGGTCTAGTGAATGATAGGTAGGTAACAGTGAAGTAGTCGGCGCACCTTCTATAATATAAAGAAGCACACGATCTAATCTAGTCTTATTGTTAGTCTCTCTATAAAGATGATCCATCACCTAAAGGGCGGACTCTGGACAGAAACTGAGGATTTGCTATAGGAAAGACCCTATAAGTTCAGACAATATGCTACATTCTATGATATCCTATTCAATCCCCCGGTTAGCATGCGATGCTCGTCGTGCTAATAAATCCTCTCTTCTTAAAGCCCAAGTAGGACAAAAAAATGCAAGTAAATACCCTCGATTCATTCCTTTTATGCGAGTGGGAAAGCTAGCTAGAAATCAATGACAAGGAGTAGAGCCTAGAGCAAAAGGGCCAGGCGTCAGGTTAGTTAAAGCAAGAAAGTCAATGCTGGTGCTCGCTTATTCAATCCTTTTTTCTCTCCTCCTTTGTGCTAATCACTAGTGCTAAGAACTAGGTAAAAAGGAAAGTCAGCCCTTAATACGGAGTTTTCTACTTGTTCTTACTTGTGTTAGTGAAGCCTGATAGTTCAACTTGCCTGTCCAAAGTCAATCTATGAAAAGTCTTCCTTATAGGCGCACCCAGCTGTAAGAGAGTAGAAGCAATCGGAGTAAATAAATCCCATAGTGAAATGAGCGTTAGATGTTGACTAGACAAAACTAGCTAATACATGTAGTAGGGTAACTTTACCTTTTTTCTCGGTTATGTGAAAAGGTAGAAAACTCGCTACACTTTATAGGAAATGAACTACTCTTAATGCAAGCTAGTCAAGCTGGATGAGTTGTTAGGAATGGCTCAACCCAGGCAGCGCTAACCCTGTCTTTCCCAAAAAGTATCGTCTTGTTTACTTTCCCTAGGGAGGACAAAGATTAACCAATAGTAGTCCCGAGGATTGTATGAGCAAGGTCCGAACTGTTTCTATTAGTAGCAACATGAGGAGCCCCGAAGGGAGAATAAGAAAGATTAACCGACGCCGCGTTTTCAGAAGAAGCAATTGGATAAGAATCATACGCTGTGAATGAGCAGACGAATCGACCGAGGGCTTACACACAAGAACAGAACCTAACTCTACTTCTTTTTCCTCCTCTCCTCTTTACTGCCCCCGCTATCCTATCAACAGGTCAGTCAATAAATATATGTAGTGGAGAAAGAAGAGTAGCCCCCCAGGTCATCAATTAGTAATAGAATAATCCCAGTAGTAGTCCTCTTGCCTAGCGGAGTCAGCCCTTAATGGGCAGACCAAAGATTGGACATCGTTGTCTAAGCGTGCTTGCTTTGCACACCGGCACAGCTGAATGAGAATCCGCTGGCTCAGATTGAGTGGCTCACTTCCTTGAGAAGGGCTTTCTATAACTAAGAAATGAGAATTGTTGACCCATATGATCTCAGGCTCATAAAGAGGATGAAACTGATAATTTAATTCACACTTTGAGATTGAGCTCGTCAGTGATTTTTTCCAAGGTGTCTAGAGAAACCTGCTTTGAACATGACATTCGTACCCAAGGAAAGTTTTGGCAGGAGAAGCTGGCTCTGGAAGATAGGATCAATCCGGCTTGGCAAGATGGGGATACCCGGAAATAGGAAAGGAAGAAGTCAATAGTAAAGGCTAATGTGTCTCACTGGGGCAGTTAGGAAAGTAAGCAGGTCATGGGATTTCTTCGTAGCGAAAGACGAGGACAAATGTTACTAACGTCAACTAAAAGCAATGAAATGGCGACAGGGGAAAAGCAAAGACTCTACTCACCCACTACCGGACTCTTTGACAGGCTTTCTCGAACGATGATAGACATCCTTTTCTTTTCTCATTTGAATGATGGGGTTGTCGAACATCGATGAATTGTTCGCTTGAACGAACAAAGCATTCAAGGAGCAAGCTGCCTTGCCAATGGCAAAATGAAATACTGGAATTGTAGCGAAAATGAAATCAATTCATTTGTCATCGTCCGTGTCACCTGCCAAAGAAAAAATACATATTCTAGTTTCCGAACATGGGCGTAATTCCTAAATATAGGAAAGCTAGGATTGGGTTGTCAAACAAGGAACTGGTATTCCTAGTGTTTGGCCACACCCGTCACTATCAATGATACGAGAAAGCTGCCTCGAAGAGCAGACTTGGTTGAACTGTATTGATGTACAGAATCAGCGGATCTTGCTTGTGTCACAAGAGTGTTGTCCTCTATATTTACATAAGAAAAGGAGATCCCTCTGGCCAAACCAACTACGAAGTACGAGCAGTGGGCTAAGATAAAAGCTAGGAAGTTGGCATCGGGAAGTAAGAAGTTCTTTTTTTCTATAGAAAAATCACTTTCTTGTTTTGTTTTTCTGAATATATAAAGGGAATATCACGGGATAGGAATGAAAGAACTCGTAAAGGAATTACGAAAGGTTAGGGGCATCAAGGAAAGTCAGACTTGAGGATGGAAGGGAGGAAGGAGCCAATAAGCCACCGTCAGTGTACCAGTCATTGGGACAGGTCCCGTGTGTTCGGTCTACCTGCCTTTAGTACGACCCGGATGAAAAGATGCTGACGAGTATTAAAGGTTAGGCCAAATGATTCTAAAGTACTACTAGTGGTAGAAAGCTTACTTACTACTATTTATCTTCACTTGTGTTGTTAATAAAGCATGGGCATAATATAATATAACTATTTCTTTTTTAAGCAAGGGCCCTGTTCAACAACTAGACATAATGTAATAACCTACTCTTTCTTCAAAGAATGTAGCATACCTAAGAAATGATTTATCTAACGTCCGTTGTGAAATAAATAAATTCGCAGATCGCTTCTTCTACCCTTCTCTTATTCGCATTTCCTGCTTACTATTGAAAGAAAAGCTCATGGAATGCAAGGAGTGCAAATAGTGAGTTGACTGCTATAGTATGTAGTGCTTAATGGCTGGGATGTAAGGACAAGAGAGTATGGTCGAAATAGTGCTTGTTACTCACTCGCTATTTTGGTGCTGGTTTGACTAATTAGCTTTCGTAGTGCCCTCTTTTCGTAGATTGGAAGGAGCCCTCGCTAGATATGTTGGTGTAGGGAATTCCTGTTCTCTTTCATAGATAGGAGGGGCATGCGTGCTTACAGCCTGTTCTCACATATAGATAGTGGGACATGCGTGCTTAGTTAGAGATAGTCGAAGGTGTAATCTTTCAAAAAGTAGTAAGTAAAAGAATCGCTACTCGCTCTAGATGGATATTTAGGTACCCTCGCCCTATTATTGATTTTTACTAGTGTATGGAAAGAGAATCGTGTGCCCCATACATAGGAAAGATAGAATCATCCTACTGCATTCCTTCTCCGGTCCTTTCATGGCCCATGCTGTTCAAAGGCTAATACAGAAATAGGATTACTTACGAGCTGGGATGGGAAGTAGAGTATAGCCTTGAGTTTCTTAGTAGGAATACAACCTTAATGGAATTCGGAATGGGACTTTAGCATTTCCCTCCAGCAGCACTTTGTTTGGGGATGGTTGATTGCTTTTTGATTCTCTAAAGAAAAATCCACCATCACGCTTCTCTTTCTTATTCTTATTTATATAACTGTCACTTTACCGGGCCGGAAAAGTGACACCGTCACGTCTCAGGGTCGTATGCCTGGAACAAGAAGGGTCGTCGTACAATTTCCATTTCGGCGATTACAAAAAAGAAGGAGGCGAGCTCCCTATCCCTCTTTGTCTTTCCACTTCCCTCGTTCAGGAACAAACACTTCGTAAAATTCTTTTGAGTCCCGGCCCGGTTTTTCCCCACTAACCAATTACGTTACGACCACTGAACAAACTTGGTTGACGAACATGGTTTATGCGCCGCTAATCTAGCGGCTTGTCGAGCATTTGACAAACTCACACCATCCATTTCAAATGGGATTTGTCCCGTGGACACACGAGCAATCCAACCCGTAGGATTTCCTTTTCCTCTTCCCATTCGAACTTCTGCGGGTTTCCCCGTAATAGGAAGATCTGCGAGAACTCTTACCCATATCTTACAATTTCTTCGGAATTGTCCGCTCATAGCACGATGGAATTGTCCGATTGTAGCCCGACGCGCTGCTTCAATGGCTCGATATGAAAGACGACCAGCTCTACTACTTTTGGTGCCATATCTTCCAAAACCAAGTTGTGTACCATCCGGTTCGCGACCCCTACTACATCTGCATTTACTATATTTACTATATTTCGTACGTTTCGGATATAGCACGTCCCTTCCTATTTTGACTATATGAGATCCGCACTTTGACACCTGAAATTCCGTTACGAGTAGATACTTCCGCAGGAGCATAATCGATTTTCTGGTTAAATACATTACAAGATGTTTTTCCATACTTTCCGCATTCAGTTCTAGCTATTTCCGCACCCCCTAATCGACCAGAACAACAAATACGTATCCCCTCCACCCCTTTTGGCATTATTAATGGAATATCCTGAACTATTTTACTAAAAATGGAACGAAATGAGATTGGATTGTTCCTCAGTTGAAAAGAGATGTCTTGAGCAATCAGAGAAGCACTTTGATAAACTGATTTGATCTTTACCGACTCAATTAAGGTATTAGTGTTTGTTCTATTAGACAAAAAAGATCGCATTTTTTGCACTTCGTTCAAATAAGAGTTGTACCCGTACGGAATTATCCTCTTTCTCAGTATGATCTCTATCATCATCTCTATTCCCTTTATCAATTTGCCTATCCTACCTAGGTCTATGAATTTCTCTATCAATTCCATTACCTTATCCTTACCCATGAGGTTCCTACATTTGATCCTTAATTGACCTAGGAGTTGTTCCCGGGCATACTCAAAAAATGGGTTATTATACACCCCAACCCCATCCCTTGAAAAAAAAAAGGTAGCACCGAAGAAAGGAAAGAGCGAGATGGTGGTTTTTGTTGTTCCCGCGAAGCGAAGATCATTCGCTTGGCGAATGAAGTGGATCAACCTCTTTTTGGCTCGGGCCAAACACTTTTTCTCGCTGGTCGAGCTTTCTACAAAAAAAGCGATGCGAGAGCGTATTCTCTTATCTAAGCTTCCTCCCTTCGCTCCCCCCATCGTAGATGGTTCAGCCACACCCGGTGCCACGAAATGATTGAGAACTACGACGGGGTCGAAATGCATTTTGTTCTTTGTATTAAAAAAGTATTGCATGACCGAATAATTCAAGGAGGGGCGCACAGCGGGGAGGGTCCTTTTTAGTAGATGACTCGTCGGGCCGTCAGAGCGGGACTTCTTTGGTAAAAAAAAGAACTTGAATAACTTTGTTTTTATGAAGGAGTCGTCATTTTCTATCAGGAAGGCTATGTCATTTACAACCCCGGCGTATTTCGGATGCTTGAAGGCCCCGCTCACCCGAAGTGATTTATAAAAATTCTTCTTTCTCGATGGTGATCGGTCATGGTATCCATAACGTTGCATCTTTTTCGGCCAAATCCTGATTTCGTTTTGCTTCTCCCGGTCGATCGACTCGACTCTTTTCCCTGCCCCCCGGCCTCTCACTTCGTTTCGTTCTTCCTCTGTACCCTCGCTTGAATGAAGACACCCGATCGGCCCGACTTTCCCAAATGCCCACCACCGGCCCTTATCCTTTCCGGGTCTTGATTTGTCGCGTCGTTTTAGTCGTAGTGGTCGACGGGGAAGAAAGAAATGAATGAATGTCCTTTTGGGAAAATGTAGAATAATACACCTACCGAGACGAAAGCCAAAGGTGAGTCTCGTAGGTGGACGTATCGAACTGAAATAAGATCTAAGATTGACATCTTGATACAATGATTTACCATAATAATAAATAGAGTCAATGGTGACAGAGCCGTGGGAAAAGCCGCTTCTTTTTTGCGGCGGGGGCTTCCATTCACCAGCGCAGACTACATACACGTGCTCTCTGAACCGTGCTAGATAGTCACCCATCACACGGCTCTCAAACCCAACCTGTGGTGGATCCCGGGGGACAAAGCAAAGTAAAAGCGCTTGATCCTTTGCCCCATACTTTGAGATCTTCCTCCCCGCCGATCAAGCAGCAACGCTGCTCGTGATAGGCTTAGCTTAAGCCGCTAACGTTCGGTTCGGATAAGTAATAAAGTCCCTTCGGTCGGTTCGCTCAGGTGGTCTTCCCTTATTTTCCCTAACGTTCAGAGTTGTTCTGGTTTGAGAAAGGAGCACCGCCAAGTCCACTAGGGGCGCCCTGAATGAATAAGAAATGGACAGCTGAGGTCAGACTTGCATGAAAAATAGAAGATAATAAGTTAGATGTCGATTACACACCTGAGGTTGGTAAGAACTGAGGGACAATGCCCCCCTCACAGGGCCCATCAGCGAAGCAACTGCTACTTAATCGGGCGGTTTGCTTTCGTGCAAGGCCCCCGCTGCTGGAACAGGCGGTTGTCATTTTCAAGTAAACGCCCCACCCCAGAAGGACGCCCTCGCTCTATTGGCAAAACGCTTCGAAAGAAGAACGTATCGCCAAGGCCCCGACCGGCCGGCCCGCCCCCTTTCTTTGCCCGCCGGCCGCCTAGCTCGTTATTCTTTGAGATCTGGATAGAGTCTCGCTTCGGGGCGGGGGAAGCATGGATTCGATAGATCTATCGAATCCATGCTGCAAGCAGCAAGCGTAGGCTAAAAAGGCAATAGTCTAACGTTGGGGTAGGGCGCGCCAAAACAACCGGGGGCCCCGGAGGGGTCAGTACAAAAGTACTATATTCTTTCCACTTACTTTCATTGGCTAGCTGCCTTTTGTAGCGCGCGTACTCTGATCCTCTTCTACGAATCTACAACTCTCTTTACTGAGCGAGACTTCATCTATATCCCTAAAAGTGGATTTTGATTCCCATTTTTTCTTTGAATGACAGCTTCAACTAGGCTCCACCTTAGAGAGGGTTTTCGGTTTTTTTTAATCAAGATAGGGTCAGGGGCGCGTCGGAACGGTAGCTGCAAGGTCTCATCCGAGAGTCCAATCTCTTTGTACTGTGCTTTTATGTCTTTGAATAAAAAAGAAAGAAAGAAGGGGGTCGATTTAGGCTCCTTCCCTTCCACTGCATAGCTGCGCTATCAGGTACTACGAGCCCTCTGCCCCACGCATCTAACCAGCTCGCGTGGTTCACCGGTTCCACCGAAAACTCTCATTTGTTGAAGCGGAGCATAGTGCGGCGCCGAGCGAAAAAGGTCTCTTTTTTCGGTTTATTCACTGATCTGAAATGAAACTTAGCACTTGTTTTTTTATTGATTCCTGGGGCTAGGCCAGAATCAGTCTATCCGAACCGCAGACGCACTTTTCAGATCAGTGACGGCCTCTCCAGCGGAGCTGGGCGCCGGGGCCCTGGATGCGCTAGCGATCGGCACATTAGGGGAGTAGAGTACTTGCCCGGGTTTCTCGGCCTGGTATCCTTATCCTCGCGTTCATGATATCTACATTCAACTGTGCCCCGGAGACACGGTCGAAGCACGCCCGCCCCGTGTGCGTCTTTCACGACATGCTCTGGTCCCGGGTTTCTTCCTGTGGTCTTCTAGCGTTAGAAGAAGTCGTGTCCGTCCCGGACATCTGCAACGTCCTCTCACGCCTTTGGGGGGACAAACAAAGATCAGGAAAAGACGGACCGAACCCATTCGGTGACTTTCGCGGTCGCCCTCACTGAACCGACTTGGATCTGAACTACGATTCAGATCAAGTCTTACCGAAATTGGATTTCCTTTTCGTGCCATATGTCGCTTAGACTTTACTTTTGCCCCTTTCTGCCCTTTCCTCTATTTGTTCGATAGGGTCCTCGTTCTATTCTAATTCTAAACCCATTGTCGTCCACAGTTTCCTTGTCGACGCGAAGGGGCAAGCAGCCCCCAAACAAAGTCTGAGATCAGAACTCATACCGCGGTTATGGCTTGAAGGCCGCATGCAAGTTCTTCAATATTTAGAGAGTATGTGTTAGTACGAGATCGCGCTATCAACTTATTTAATCTTTCTCGATGAAGCAAGAGGATGCGCGTTAGCGCAACGGCTTTCGCGCTAGTTGCTCAATCCGTTGCTTGTTTGGTTGATTAGGACAAAATTGTATCCCTTAGGAACCGTACATGCACCTTTGTTTGGATGCCGATTGAATATTGTTACAATACGAAATACTTGAAGGCCACACGCAATTGACTCACCTACATTTTATGCTCCCACCTTTTTGTAGACTCAGCTTCTGCCTCTGGGGAAGCACTCACATTATGATCGAATTACAATGTGCAGGTTTTGTGACCACCACTGATGCTTGCTGTGGGCTGGGCAAGTATGGAGGCCTATTCTATTCATGTGTGTTCTTCCACGGATGGCGTGCTGCGACGCATCGAGCCATGTCTGGTGGGATGAATTCCACCCGACAGATGCTGTGAACCGAATCCTGGCAGATAATGTGTGGTCCGGTGAGCACACCAAGATGTGCTATCCAGTGGACTTGCAGGAGATGGTAAAACTGAAGCAGTAGAGCCAACCTGAATCTCCATTGCAGTTACTTGGTAAACTTCTGTGTTTTTTTTGACAAAGAACCCATACGAGGCGGCACAGCGAAATGTATATGTGGAGAATTACAAAGTTCTCATACCGATAGACTTGTGGGATTTAGATAGGTCAGGTTACCAGCAAGTACGACATTGTCATGTTTGTTCATACGTAAATGCAACGCAAAGGATCTGTATGGCCAAAGTGGAACAGATGCATAGATACAGAGCATGTTAGGTGACAAAAAGGATTGTTGAATTGTGTACCCGATATGTTTCGTTCCTAAATAGATTCTGACAAAACTTTGTTCTGTTGTGGTTCCTGCTATTCTGACAAAATTGTTTTGGCAAAATCTTAAATGTTTTCCAAGTTTAACAACTGGACTTCGGTGGCTACATGTTGTTATAAGCTGGTACCACCGATCATCCTTGTTGATGCAAACACTACTTTTACCATATCCTACAGCATTAGTTAATAATCAATCACTTTACATACCAGTTTACAGCCTCAATGACCAAAGGAAAAACAAAGTGAGGAAGGTTCTCCATCATTGTGTACAATCATCCTCTCAAGTGACCACCTGCTTACAACAACCTTATAGTTTGTTTAGATACCGATTTTCACACTGTCCTTCAATGCCGGGGCTCTTCGTTACCAAATACAATACACCTAAGTTCAACCCCAATCCCAGATCTGTATCTGCACCTTGAGGAGGTTGCTGCATGTCTGAGACTTGAGACCTCAGATACTTGTGCTGATGTCTAGCAACCTGAGCTAGCACTGTCCCCATAGTTTGGCCATGCCCATTTATGAGCAATATTAAGAAAGAGCATGGAGTGCATCCAAGGGTGCTACAAGGCTACAACTCTTCATCGCCAACACCAGAGTTCAAAACAAAGCTGGGGAATGCCATGGTTATGTCCCTGAATAGGAAATTAATGTATGAGCACATCACAGTGTGGGATAAACTATTGTGCAAGTAAGAACAATGCCGGGATCGAATAATGCCACAAGCCTATTCTTTCCCATATCACCATATCCTGCACAGATCACTCCCGATTAATCGTCACTATCTCACATCAGAGGAAGTAAACACAAGAAGTTCCTCTACAGTTCAAACTGACTGTTTCTATCCATTCCCGACTCTTCTTGCCTTAACGGATCAATTTCTTCAGTCTTACTTTAATTTGATTGAGCCCAACTCTGTTTTCACTGCCTTCGGTCTAATGACTCCTAATAGTGGAACTACGGAAGACGACTTGTTTTCAGCACTGCTCTTTTCAAGCTATGATGAAGTAAACACCAGAATAGGTAGGAAGAAAAGTGCACTATAAGTCTTGTCAAACAACTGATTATCCGCTGTAACCGAAGCATTTGTGCCTCCCCATCAGAAGCAATCAGTGAAAGCACTCCAATATTAGCAAGTTGAATGGCTAAATATGTATCAATTCACTAACCATTTGCGCTGGTGTCAGATGTGACACATACAGCCCAGTAGTCTGTCCTCGACAGGTTATATTGATCACCAGCATAATGACCAACAGAAAACAGATAGTGGGGTACTAAGAGAGGTTATGTCGGAGCTGAAACCAAAGGAAGTCGGAATTGGGAGAATAGGAGATGTACAAGGTGAGAGAATAGCTGGACGGAGAGGTGATAAACCAGGGGAGCTTAAATCACAGATAGGTAGTGTATTCCTACAAGGAACAGGTGCTTGTGGTATCCTGTGGAAAACAAAATGTCCTGAGCGAAGGGACTACCAGAAAAGTATTAGGAGATGCTGAGTACTTGTTTGGATACCGAAATTGACTCCCGAAAGGCTATTTCCTTGCAAATCGAAAGCCAACAGCTAGTACCAAGCTCTCCTTGCAGTGAGATGAGGAAAGACCCAAACATCAACAACATCTGAAGACGTAGATGCATCTGTACGCGTTTTATAGAAATCATCAACCGGAAGACGATTCTTAGCATCGGAGTCAACTTACGCCAGGGATTAGTATGGAGATTCGCGCACTGGATGGTTGCTCCACTGAACCTTGACGTAAGATATACTGGTACTCCTTTCGAAGAAAAAGCATACCACAGGCTCATTCATCGAAAATCATAGAGACTATTAAATAAAGGATAGAGCAATTCCTTTTTTCAAATAGGAAAGTGGAGGAAAACGTTGGTTTCTTGTAGCAAACTTTTATGTGCTTGTACCTGTCAATGTATTGGTAACCCCAATTAGTGTCATGAGGGAAAACTACGCTTAACAAACTAAGTTGGAATAGATTACTCAGAAATAACCGTAGAATAAAAAGAAAGGAGGTTGCTACAATTGTGGCAAACCTGGGACACCCATGCCGTTCATTTACCAACGAACTCTCTTTTGCATATTTCATTCTCACATTGCGAAATCCCTCCCGATCTTTCGATCAGTGGAATCGAGTGGAAAGCTCTGCTTCCTCACTCCCATTAGGAAAACCTATGGCACTAAAAAGTCCGAAGAGTGAGAGCGAATGGAAGACTTTGAATGAGCTGAGAGAGTTGTGTAGCCGCCGGGGGTACTATTTGGGGACAAGTTGCATGAAGAAGAAAGATGATATGGTGACAGCAGTGCTAGAAGTACAACTGCCAGAATTGCGTGTCACAAGAAGTGCAATTGACAAGAACACAAAAGAGGCGAAAGGAAAGCTCTGCTTCCCTTGTTATGTCAGAAGCAAAACCAGTGAATACCTGGTTTGGTACTCCTACTGGAAGCAAAGGGAAATCGAAAAGGATGTGAATTCTTCTTGTTTGTATATCTATCTCAGCCCTTGCTTTTTCTAAAAGTTATTTTTACATAGATGGAAAAAAGATAGGATTGAGGCGCATCTCTCCAATTGATCGGCTAAGACAAAGCAGTTCAAAGCAAAGGTTTTGTTATTGAAAGCACTACTTTTACATATATATGAAGATGAGTTTTCTCAAATCCTGTGGTGACTTCCCAAGGTAAAAATGTGAAGTAAGGATTTCCCATATATATGAAACTAAAATGAACCCTCCTCGGCTAAGAAGAAGGCTGTGAATAAGAAGAAGCGGTAAGAGCTGTTAGGATGCATAGCGGGGATGGAGGAAAGACGAAAGCAGATGTCAGTGAAACGGGTAATAATACACCCTCGACTACTGGGTGAGTGAGAAAAGACAACATCCTCCTCCGGTTACACTCCCTGTGGTGCTTTCAGCGGGGGATTCGTTATGGAAAGCGGGAAACTCAAGTAAGTACGGCTTTTCGATAGCTAATACGAGTTGGGATGACCACCTGGAACCAAAACAAACTCTATAACTTGTTTAAAACAAGCTAGAACAGCATCAATGGAATTCAAGGTATAAACACACTGATAAGAAATACATGGGGCCTTATGCCCCGCTATGCACTCTACCACTTCAATTCAATGATTGACTTCACCGATACCAAACCTCGCTTGAGAGAGATCTATCACTGGCATGTGGTAAACCATACTAGTGAATGAGCCATATCGAGCTGTGGTCTTACTCTAGAACTCAAGTTCGATGAGCTCTTAGCGGAGTTGTGCCTACTATCTACTAAGTGTGTGCTAGGGAAAGAAAGCAAGCAGAGCAGTTCTCACTCTGTCCGGTGACCAAGAAAGAAAGCTTCAAGAATGCCGTCAACAGATCAGAGAAACCTCATTCAAGGAAATCTACTACTGGGTACGGGTCCGCTTGACTTTCCTTATCATACTCTAATAGAATAGAATAGCTTCTTATTTTTCTTGAGGCTGGTGTGGGGATAGCTTTCATCGAAACAGAGGATACAGATTCGATTGGAAAGGATGGCTCCGTTATAGCATTATTCTGGAATTCGTATTGGGATTAGATTTGCTGAGGAGCTGTGCCGTTGTACGAAAGTCTATCGATTCAAGGATTTCCAAATTCCTTTGGTTCTTTGCCGAGGATAGCCTAGCTTTGGAAGCCCTGGTGGATAGCCTTGCTTTGAAGATGAGGATTAGGATTCGGTGGGGATGACATTATCGCCATACGCTATTGGATTTCACCCGGGCTTAGCCTTTGCCGAAACTGTTCCGTTGACATCCTTTGCCGAAGAACTTATCTTCTTGGAAAAACGGAGGATATTACCTTTGATTTTGTTAGAGGAGGTAGGAAGCCGAGCATTGGGAACTAGCCGTTATAGGGTTTCGGAAAAGGGTTGATAACTCCCTTTGCTTTGTCAATTAAGATAAATAGAATGTGCTTTGCCTTACCAGCGGGCTATCCACCTACATCAGCATGGTTATTTCTATTTAGATCATTGTTGCTAGCCGACGCTTTGCTTTTTCAAAGATAGGATCCCGTATGCTTTTGGGAAGGTATGCAACACCCCGTCTCCACAGGCTAAAGTCAAGCCGGCAATGGGTATCATGAACGAGGAGAGTTCCTCGAGCAGTTCTTGTCACGAGATGATGGGCCAGAGAAAAGTGTGATAGGAAAGGAAGGCTCTCTGCTCCATTGGGTGACGATTCAATGGTTCTATTCATCCTATTCCTAGGTCGATCCGTTAACTTGGGTTTTGTTTACCAGTTGGTTCGGTCAACTTGTGGCATAGCTGTATTGGACGCGATACGGTGAATCATAAGAGTCCCTTTTTGCTTTCCGATACTTTCTTGTTAGTTTAACCTGCCACTTTGAGCTTTCCATCAAATACTTAGAGTAGAGTAAAGCCTTGTTCCTTAGTTCTTTATAGCTCTTTCACCTCTTTTAGACTCTTTGCAATGTTTAGTGCGGGGAACTCTACACTATTGTACTCAGATGCTATTCCTTTATCTACACAGATGCTATTCCTTTATCGTCAGAGATGTGGTCAAGCTGTTTCCTTTGCCGATCCGATAAAAGAAGAAAGCAAGCCTAGGAAGCTGGGCCAGGTCTTATTACTTCTCGGATAGCTAGGAGAAAGAAACTCGGATTGGGTGCCAGTTAGGAATCTCCCTCGGTTAGCAAGGGCAAAGGGTTAGGGCTTGGTAGGAATTCCCTATAATAGGCAGAATTCAATCAATGAAAGCGACCTTTCGAGATAAAGGAAGCAGGTTATAAACCGGAAGTAGGCACTCTGGATTCTCTGCTTTGATGGATGGTGGCAGGGGCAAGAAGCAGGAAGGATACCGGGGAAGCAAGCCTTAGAAAATATACAAAGATAGGTCGGAGCAAGAACTAGGGATGGTTATCCAAACATGGAAGGTTGGACTACCTCTATTGACAACAGGAGGAGGACCTTATGCTGAACGACATGCTGGTTCATTCGATTAGCGAGCAGTGGGAATAGAAGAATATCCGTCGTCAGAGGAAGGATTCAAAAAAGGTGGGGGTCTTATCAATAGATAGATTCAATAGATAGATATGAGAAATCTTATTCCTATTCTTATTGGCAGGTATTCTACAAAGAATATGAGTTTCAAAGAAGGGAAATGAGACTACTATACTATACGCATTTTCTGACGAGCAACATAGCCATCGCCCAATTAACGAAAGCAATGCAAGCAATCAAAGGATTGGAATCTGGATACGAATATCCCTCTGACTATGGACAACCCTTCACTAGGAAAGATAGGGGTGGGACATCCCGTCACTCGAATAGTTCTTCTGGTTCAATTCAATAAAGGAAATGGCAATAGCCGGTCGTAATGACAATTAATAGAAGTAAGGACAACCCTCATTGAAGAAGGAAGGAAATCAGGTAATTTAGAGTTTCCTTTGGCTCAAGGGAAATTGCCAAGTAGGGATTTTGCAGCTATATGTTCATAACTTTATCGATGAATGGTTGTGTGCTTTCTGAACTCAACCGGGGTTAGGAATAGAGGGTAGCGGCATATCGTACTAGATCCGTAACCTATAGAAAAAAAGAACTTCTTACTTCCCGATGCGATGCCAACTCCTTGCTTTTAGTTGACGTTAGTAACATTCGTCTTCGTCTTCCACACCGGCATCAACAAAAAAACTACTACTCCTCTTAAATGGCATATTTCAATTCATTCATTCACATCACTTCCGCTACCAATCCTATCCTTACCTTTCTTTTTCCAATGGGCAGATAAAGGTCATTCTATGCTTTTTATTATTGAAAATATAGCAGATCTGAAGTCTTTTTTTATTATTTTTTTCTTCGTTTTTTACTCGTTTTTAGCACCTATAACGGAGCCATCAATTGGAGATTTGAAAAGGATATTAAAAGGAAACAATTGCTTAATTATAGTATGGATTTCGGAGTTTGTATATTTTGTGGTAACTGTGTTGAGTACTGTCCAAAAAACTGTTTATCAATGACTGAAGAATATGAACTTTCTACTTATGAAACTCAACTATTGACTTATGTCCTAGCTTCTTCTTCAGTTCTTGTACGCAGAAGGAAAGGTAGGATTGCTGCCGTGGGTCATAAAAGGTTAGCTTACTGGCTTGATGGAATGATTTACCGGATACTAAATTTCATTTCTAATAAAGTATAGCTTTTACTTGGATAGAGCGGAAGCATAAGTAAGCGAGCGGCATGAACCTATAATATAGGTTGAGGAGATGCTACGAAAGTAGCCACTGTTCTATATAAATATAGGGATTCTAAGTTTATAGTCATAAATAACCGCACTACTCATGATAAGTTGTTGTGCTTCAACCCTCATCACCTTATAGATGGAAAAGAGATGTTTCCAATTAAACCATAGATGTCCACTTCATACTTTTAGTATTAGATTTCGGCTTGCTTGGGTTCATTCAAGGCATCTTCATTTCATACCTATTAAAGAAATCAATCACGCATCCTAATTGGTGAGCTTATGTCCGCCCTAGTTCCTTCCCCGCTCTTAGTTTGCTTTACAGGAACCATTTTCGCGAGGAGGGTTCCAATGAATCCGAGGAAAAAAAGCACATTATGGCCAGTGATCTTTAGCTGGTCGTGACCAAGAATAGGCATCTGTTTTTTAGACATAGATCAGGGCTACCAAAGCTAGCTACTAAGTAATGCAAGAAATAGGTTTACCGGTATATGTGTTTGAATAGGAATAAGCATGTGGTTGTGTGATAAGTCAGTCAAGATAGGCTCAGCTCACGGGTAAGCAACTAGGTAGAAGTAGTAAGCTTTTAGGTGTTTTAGTTGTTTCATAGGAAAGCAGGGAAGAGTTTCAAAAAAGGGTGTATTGATAGTCAAGATAAGCAGTGGATAGTATAGGGTAAGAAAATATCATGTTCGAAGATTTCACTCCCACCTGGACTTTCTTTTTGATGGCTCTTCTTTGTACCAGTTGAATCAATTACCCAACTAATTTCATTCAAAGACGCTATGATCCACTGCTTACTCGAGTGCTTGAGATATTCATTCGGTTTAAGGCACCTTCATCGTTGGAAGGAAAAAACCCTTCTCCCCGGGCTGATCATTCCCTCTAACAAGCTAAACAAGAGTCCTGGAGCGATAGAGGAAAATCCAAGGTGCAAATGACATAATATGAGAAAAGTTCTATTGAGTTGTTGAAAAAAGAAAAAAGAAGGAACTTTAGAAGCGAAAGTTGGCTATTCATCTCCTTGATCAAGTTTAGCACTTTTGCGCTCGATTTTCCTTTCTTTCACAAAGCTTCAGTTGAACAAGCGTGTAGTTCACAAAGCAGTGTTTCAACATAGGTAGTTGAGTAGTTCACAGTTGGGTACAAGAGGCAACGGAGTAGTTCACAGCTACTGTCTCAAATAATCTAGTAGGGAAAGGAGTGAACAGCAGGGAGTTTAGTGAGTTGCTTTGCTATAATGAGTGCGTACTTCCAGAGTGAAGGAATGAACAACAACCATAGTAGTGAGTGAAAAGCATCGATGTTGGTCTGATCAATGAGTTAATTTCCAACAGTAGGAGACAGCTAGTGGACAAATGAGTTCGTTTCCAACAAACAAGGAAGTAGTGAGTGAACCGTTTCAGAGTGCGGAGTGAGAAAGAGTAGTTCAATGAGTTCGTTGACAAGAGTAGGAGAGTGAGTTGATAGCTATACAAACTCAATGCTAGCAAGTTGTGCAGTATCGTTCGTAGAGAAGAATGGGTGAGGCCGAGCTTGTCACCGGCCAGACAACAAGAGCTGGTAACTCTATTCTGGGAGGGTACTATCAACAGAGGGAAGTTCACAGGCGTTGAGAGTGTTCTTTGTCACCTTACCAACTAAGCAAAAATGGGCTGAGTAGTTATTGTCTTCTGACGTTCGGTTGGTGGTGGGTGTGTGGGTGGCATAGGGAAATAGGCTCCCCTTTTCTAGCTTTACAGGGCAGGAATTCGTTCTATCTTAGCCCCGGATTATCGAGTCTAAAAGAAGAAGAGTGCCTTGTGTCCCAGCTCACTGCAGTCAGTTTTGTCCCAAGTACTAATTGAAATTTAAAGTAGTTCAAAGCAAGGTGTCAACTCTATGCTTATCACTCAGAACTCACTTCGTACTATTGGATGGAAAGCAAGGAAAGAAACTGTCCACCTGTCGCTTAAGTCGATCCTTATTTATCAACAAACGAAAGTCCTACTAACTCCATTTGGAAACTCACTCTACTATGGCACTGTCCTATTCTATCTACTACTGGTTGTAACTCATAGGACACTGTTCTCCTTCACTTCACTACTCTACTACAGGCTTTGTCCACCCAATCCTTGCTAGACCCATCATCATGCATACTGAATTAACCTATCAGGCACGCATCCCTACAACATCACGGCCGTCACCAACAAAATTAGGCACACGCGCACCTCGATCTCTCCCCTCAACAGTATCAGAAGAACTAACTTCTATCCGTATTGGAGCAAGTAATTAGCGTAACCATCCACCGACATGTGGGCCCCGGATCTAATCCATGCAGATAAACACTCGCAGATTGCCAAATAATGCATCATGATCTCCCCGCACTGGCAAGATTATCCACGCAATTAAGGAGAGCAAAAAAAAACAGGCAGGCGCCGAATTCAAACGCACCAGAACGGATGGTGGTCAGCATGGATCAAGAGCGTTGGACCAATGTGTATACGCACCATGAAAGAAGCCCTCCCGTTCCCCACTCTTCTTTCTCCCACCCCTTGTTTGGGGTGGGCCTCGGTATCTCTATTTGCAAAGATAGATACCTACACTAGAAGACTTTCCTTTCTTTTTATGCGATCGGAAAACGAATGAGATCAGAAAGGCCATCATTGGGGCAAACGATGCAATAGCTTCGGTGAGAGCAAAGCCCAAAATGGCATAACCGAATGATTGTTTAGCCAATGAAGGATTTCGCGCCACAGAATGAATCGAAGAACTGAGAACGTTTCCAATCCCGACAGCAGCTCCCGCTAAAGCAATTGTAGCAGCTCCAGCACCTATTGATTTAGCTCCCTCTAACATGTAGAGTTGAGAGTTGACATTGTTTCACGCTTTTCCTTCGCTACTCGAAATTTCGAGTATAGTATTTCTCGTTGATTTGATTCCTCTCCTCTCCTTAGTTGAACAGGTGAAAGCGAAAGGAGTTGCTTCAATGAAACTGGAAAACCTAAAACCCACATAGTGGAATAAGAAATCTAAACACCCACACAATCTCGATTTGACACAGCAACACTTTCCATGGTAGGATCGGACCAACGGAACAGACTAACTACAGTACGCAGTCGTCTATTTGTTAGGCAGGCGACTTGAACATAGATTCTTTGACCCAGGTGATCAGGACTCGTACAAGTATCTGACGTGATTAGGCGGGGACAGGATTCGAACCTGCAGTCTTCAGGTCATGAGCCTGATGAGTCGACCAATTCCTCTACCCCGCTTCTTCCCCTGATCTTTCTTTCCCTCTTCCCACCGGGTTCCCCTTGCTTGCTTGGCCGGGATAGAACCAGCGTTTAGGTTGCGGCTAGGCGCGGAGGTTGGAGCTCCCTCCTTGACTGACGACTGGTACGAACTTGCTGAAAGCACGAGCGTAGAAGCGAAAGAAGAAGCGAGGGGATTGAGCTTCCAAGCGAAAGAACAAGGGATGAGCGCTTTGTTGCTAAAGCGCATACGTTTTCTTGCTCCTTTGTATACGCAATTCTCCACTGAACCCATTGACCTAGGTACCGAGTCTGTTATGCGTACGTCTTTTCGGACTCTTTATTCGTTTGTGGACAACATAAATTCAAACATGAGAAAGGGGATCATTCCATTTTGAACACACCCATCTATCTCATCTGACCTCTCCGAATTCCCGAGTAACGAACCATGGGGTATAGATGGTTGGGGCATATCATCATCCGGAGGGAGTGGTCTTAATATCGATGTCTTTCTTTAACCTTTGGGAGGTCGAACCACTGAACCTATTTCTTTGACCTTGGGACCGATAGGAAGAAGAAAAAAAAAAGCAAGGACGAGTGGAACGAAGGAGACTAGACTAGCGTTAGGAAGGACAAAGGAGACAGACAGAATTTACATCAGAAAAAGAAAAAAGGACTTTTTGAAGTTTGAGTGAGGATAATTGTCTTCAATTTCGGAGAATCGGCTGAAAAAACAACTACTCAAACTACAGACTTGTATTAGTAGACTTGATTGCTGAATTCCTCTTCTGTTGGAGAAAGTACTTTGCTTTTCGTATGAACAATACGTTTTCTTGCTGGAAAAGAAGCTAGGAAGAACTTCTCTACTTGATACTTTATCAACTACTACAAATTGCTTGCTCGAAACATTAGTAGTTCCTCGCTCACTTATTCTCTCCTTTTCTTCGAAGTCTTGCTTCATTAAGTTACTTGCTCTCTCAGCCTCAGAATAATAATCAATATTCAAGTACTTTATGCTAAATTCTGTATAGCAATCAATGTCTGAGGGCATAGGCTTAGCTGCTCGCTCGGTGAAAGGCTTTCCTGGAAGAAAGTTGAAGACGACTTCTAAGGAACGTATCTCTCATCTTCCTTCTCTTCACTGTCACCTATTACTATGTTCATCTTCACCTTGCACTGATGACCAGGGTAGCTCAACACATGTCAAGCACAGGCCTAAGGCTCTTATTTCTTCCCATACTTCATTCCTATTCTGAGAGTTTCCATTTTCTGGCTTATGCTCTTTCATTTTTCCCTTGACCATAATTCCCTTATTCTGGCTAGGGTATGTCAGAAGGTTGTTAGGCTTGAAACTGCTTTTCTTTCTTTTCTTTTGATTTGATAAGAAATTCTCCATGTCTTTGGATAAAATGCATCAAGCTTACTGCCTTCATTGCCATGACAAGGTCTTTGATGTCTTCCCTCAACTCAAGCAGGCAGTGAGAAAATAGTGCTCAGGTAAGTCAGGAGATTCCAAGCTAAGGCCCTTGATTTGACCCTTCTGTGTGGAATCTTGACCATTATGGACTTGGTACAATCTCTTCCATTCCTCAGCAGCAGTGAGGTGAGGCTGCTAGCGAAACAAAGATAGAGGGATGGGAGCATGAATGTCTGATGGTTGTAGTGGAATCATGGCTCATCCCAGAATAGATAGAGAGAATGTGTTACGAAATGAAAAGAAAAAATAACATGATATGAAAACAAGCAAACACACAATCAAATACGAAGACAACAATACTGGTTCTTATAGTTCCTTGGGCAAGTAGCAATAGCACCAATAATAAAGGGGGATGAAGGCAGCCAAAGCCGAAATAATAAAGGCGAATCTTATGCTCAAGCCGCAGGGGAAAGCAGAAGCTCTGGTAAACTGACACTAAACTGATTACAATATTAAAGAATCAGCGAATACAGATGCAGACACAATCAAAGCCAGACAATGGAAGTCACGTATCATCTTTCTGCAGATGGAGAAAATCAAATAGCGATATCACACAGAGAAGAGAAGTAAAAAGCATGCAAGTGACTACGAGCTAGGTCTACTATTGATACGCCTTGAGGAAGGAAGTGGTGAGACCCAGGGACAGATCGAAGTCGAAGTAAGTGCAAAGAAAAGGGAAGTCCAGGAACTATTTATGCCATAGAAACACACATCTGCTAGTGGGTACTACCAATAGGGGAATCCAAAAGGCTAAGATGGATCATGAACACGAAAATAGCATGCACGGGAGTCAAAGTGCGCGCAGCAAATCAACTAATAAAGAGTACCCTTTGCCGTCTATGTTCGAAAGGATAAAGCAGGCAAGATAAATATAAGTACAGGAGAGGAAATAGGAATGAATTAAAGAAGGGAACACGAGCCGGCACGCAGGAACCTTCATCAAGCTGCTTAGCTTAGTTAAGGGTAACGAGCAATGGAATTCGATGCCTCACGGGATCTTGACTAACCGCGACAAGAACATAATCAGCTATTTCACCTTGCGAGCGAGGAAGACAATGTTTGAGCTCCCTGCCCGATTGATTTATCAGGGAAATGAGTAGTACATAGCCTTCTCCGATGGCCGGAAGCTATTGTCAACGAGAGGTTAAAGAATATTCCCGCAGGTCGGGATAAGAAAAGATCAGAAAACGGTTCGGTTGTGAATCTGGGTCAAGAAATGGGGGCGCCAGCCTATCAAGCAAGCCGAATAGGCGCGCCTGGATGATCAATTCCTTGGTTTTTTCTTACCTGACCGAGAGACGGGGCCGATAGAGCATATTCCGGACAAGTTGGTTCGATTCGCAGTTCACTTTCTATAAGATAACAAAACAGCAGACCCGCCCCATGCTTTTCTTTACGCTGACCCAGCATTCCTCTTTGCATTTCTTTCAGGCACAAAGGGATTCGTTTTTATGAGAAGCGAGTTGTTCTAGGCTGGGCCGATCCCTACCCGTTTTGATCTGACAGCGGACGAACAGAGAAACGTGGGTCTTTTTCTCGCATTTTAGCGATCAATACCGAATCCTCATCTATGCAATTATTGTACTTATTTGATGAAAGACAAAGAAAGAGATCAGGTTATTTATGATCGGAGAAAAGGATGGGTTAAGTTATTCACCAGCTTCCCCTTCCTTTTCTCCGATCAATGGTGGTGCTGAATCTATTTCACTTTTCCAGCGGGAATTCAAGTTCCTCTGTTAACGCGCCCCACTTATATAAGTGCTTGCTGATGAAAGTTGGCATGAAAGTGCTAACTAACCTTACCTTATTTCTAGGAGCAAGTGGAATATCTGACCTGATTATAAGCTCTATTAATTTCTATGCTTTGCGATAAGCTTTCATATTACTACAAAGAAGGTTTTCCATGAGATTCATAGTTGATCGATTTACGGGTCAATAAACATATTAAATAAAGCGAAGTAGATAAGTATGAGGGAAGAAGTATTTTATTAAATACCTATCCAGATGCCTTTCTTTTGATACCTAATACACCGGTGCTTCTACCTATACAGGCAAACAAACCCATCCCTTGCTTGACGAGCAGCTCTTTCTATTCGCTTGACAAAGCCGCTGCTGCTCTTTCTTAATGCCTCACTGCCTGACCTTAGAGAAGACGAATTAGACTGCCTGATAGACTAATACTTCCTTTTCTTACCCGGCCAAAAAGCTATATATTTAAAATAAGAGCACATCGACTAGGGCCCAACTATTGCTTTTTTTACTAATAGTTAGCAGGTGTCCTCGTAACTAATCTTATTCCGTTTAACTATTAGTAGATGACCTTCCCTTCTATCAATGTGATAGGAAATCCTACTACCATCGGCAAATCATAGGAGCTAATCCTCACCCGGGGGCGGGGCCCGTGGAATAGGCGTACATGGAATTCTGGGCCTGCCCCTACTGGTAATTCACCGTCCCGCTCTTATGGGCAGACAGAAAGATCGGATTCGAAAACAGCCTCCTCAAGTGGAGTGCCCTCGGCGGCTAGGACACACGTTGGGTACTATTTGTGGAAAGTGATGCTTGGGATGAGCAAGTGCATTTGTTGGCTTTCGAGCTGTAGCGGCTGCGGGGCGGGAGAGTTGGTTATTCAATTGATCCTCTGATGTTGGCCCTTCTGCATCATCCAGCAAGGCTCGGAAGTCTGAGCTATTAAGGTGCGGTTGACGGATAAGAGGCCTTCGATATGTTAAGGGAGAGAGGGGAGAGTCATTCCAGAGTTGGGTGGGAATCGTTGATAGAAATTTCCATTTTCCCTGAAGTACGATAGCGTCTGAACTAAAGCAAGGGAATATGGAAAGTGAATATGGTAAAGGATACCAAGAGTAGGTTCCCTGAATGATTTTTAGGCGTCTTTTCTTTGAAAAAAAAAATCTATAAATAAAATGGGATGGATCTTCCACCTATGCTATGAGTGAATCTTATCATCACTGGCGAGTGGTATCGTATCACCGTCTTCGTCCTGAAAACAGCAGCAGAGCTAAGCCTGTGTAGGCTTTGACACTACTTATATTCGACAAGTATTACACTCGCTTCAATCTCTCCACTCGCTGGATTGGATTTCCGGTTTTCTATCGCCCCTTAGATGGTTTTACAAAAACAAGCTAGTTCACAACCGATTGGCTTCACTTACCATTTCTGGTGCGGTCTGCTCTCCGTCCTAACATATAGAGGCAAAGACATACCTTGTTCAAGGGCAGCCTATCCTAACTATGATGCGGTCAATCGATAGAGCAAACCTAGTGATTCCAGGGTCGGATGTGAAGTTCTTTCGCGCTTTACCCCAACAAGCAACGGCGAGCTACCGCGAAAGCCGTTGCTTGTTTGGAAGCGCTCTTGCGACAATAGGCTATTGCTCGCTTGCTTTGCGATGAGCTCGAGCACATCTTCCTTGGCGCATCACATGGGGGTAGGGGGCAAGAGGTGTACGTACCAGATTTCACTTCCTTTCTTTGTAAGCACATCTAGTGTCTAGAATAGGACTCTTTCTTGGAACTACTTATTTGCTTTCAAAAGACGTGATGAATCGAGAGATCTTGTCTTTCCTACTCGTAGACATTGAGGCCGGGAATCTTGCCTTCCCGGTCGCCCTAATGGAAGACCTATTTGACCATAGGGCCTGTTCGAATTCTTTTAAAGCAGCGACTGGAACGTAAGTGGAACGAGCCATAGAGGCCTACCTATTCTTTTAGAGGTTGGGTCGCCTTGGCCTCTCTTCGTTTTCTAGTAAATTTGACTATTGGACTTTATTTTTAGATTAGAATTAGATGCTTAAATGTCCGTTTTTTTCATACATATTAGTATTAATCCGCGCTGCTCATAACGAGCGATCCTTCAATCTCCAGGCGAATGTGAGCAGGCTAGTTTGCTTTTAGCAAGCAAGGTCATATCAACCAAAGCAGTTCTTAGGATTCTTGGCATAAATTGATTTTCGGGAAAGCAATCAAGCTGAATGAAGAGAAAACAGTCTGGTGACCAAGAAGTTGACTACTATTGAACTGCTGGTACGACCTCCACTACATACTGGTAGGACTATTCACTTAATGTCTGACTACCTAAGGAATAAGACTCGATATCTACCTACATCTAGAGTCGAGCGACTGTACTAAAATCCAATGATTACCTATCCCGTCGTCCCTCTCAACTTTCATTAAGTAAGGATATATCTCGGCTCTGTCTCGCCTTATCCTGCGCCTGCCTATAAATACTAAACTGCTTCACAATGCGGAAGAAGAATTAGGTGTTAATGAAAGCCTTGGTTACTTATTTCTTTTTTTTCGGATAGACTCTCAGATTAGTTCCTTTCAAAGAACCACCTGATTGCCTACCTACCATCCTTCGTCGTTTGGTTGAAAGACATAGACCATCCTATACTTACTTACTTACCGTATCGCCTTCAGTCTGAGAAAGTTCGTTTCTCGATCCGCATTGTCAAAAGCTGCATTCACATGTACTTCATTCCTCTCAGCAAATTGCACGGTGCTAACAAGCTTGTGAAACAAAGCCGCATTGCTATACCCATCCAAAACTATATATAGGAGGTTCTAGGTTTAGTTTAGCCCTTAGTTAGGCCCTTCTCCATGACATCAAGCCGCTCTCCATCCAAACCAACAAGAATAGATCGTGGACCCACAGCTACCACCTAGAAGTAGCTGATTATGTAGCGGCGCTTTGCTTGCTTTTCTGAATTGACTTCCAAACTATTAATGAAAAAAAGAATTCAATAGAATTGAAGTGAAAGAAATAAGTAGCGGCGCTTTGCTTGCTTGGAAACGAAGTAGCAGATTTTTGAGTAGTCTTTTCTTGGCTGGTAACTATTCAAACAGAGCTAGCCCTCTTTCTTGATACCTATGTACTGTCCACATATAGTACTGTTTCGTGAAAAACCAATAGGCATTCTACACAGAGAACAATTCAAAGCTGACTACCATATACTACTGTCCCTGCTTTACCTGCTGTCCAAGTAAGTACTAATTTCGAATGCGAGGTTGCGTAGCAAAGCTACAAGCCGAAAGTCAAGAATGAACTGAGTTAACTAGCTGGTAGCACTGTCCTACTTGTCTATTCGTTCCAACTATTCTATTTGTTTGCTTGCTGGAACAAGGGAATATAGGGCTGATGAGCTGTCCAAGTAGAAGTAGCTTTCCTACTAGTTGTTCCAACTAACCAACAAGCACCGGATTGAGCTGGCCAGAAGCCTCAATAGTATATATATATCTTGTTTGCTCGTTCGAAGCTGTCCAAGACAACTGAGCTATATCTTTTCGTTACACTAGCCAGCCCGGAGCCGAAATGAATTATATATCTTTCCACGGCTGTAACTACTAGTCATTCTACCCCTTAGATTAGAACACCTAGTAAAACTACTAGTCCTGGTCGATACACCTACTCGTTTCGTTGCAACTGTCCAATAAGCTAGGGTCGGGCATGTCCAAAGAAGAATCTGGGTCGGTAGCGAGGAAGTAAACTAGTGCTTTCCAACTGAGCTGGATACATCATAGTCCTGGATACATACATATAGCAGGGGTTGCTCGCCTTGTTGAAACTAGTCCCCTTGCTGGCTCGGAAGCACCAGACCTATTCGTTTCACTCGAGAAAGTCATTTGCTTCACCGGTTCGATATGCGATATAAAAATCCTTTCCTTCCACGGATGCGACTAAAAAGAGAGTTGCTTCTCCTGCTCGCCTTGTTGAAACTAGTCATTCTGTTTCTGCTGTGGCTGGTTTATCGGCTGCTCCAACTGTCCAATCTGTCCCAACAGAGTTAGGCATTCCTTCTGAGCTGGCTAGGGAGTCAATAGCAAGACCGGGTACAACAAGCCTATTAGAGAATGAAGTAGCTCGAGTTCGGGGTTATCTCTCCTTTACGAAATAGAGGTTCACTTCGACTTTACTACTTTCCAGCCAACGCACTCTACTCAAATTGAAGGAAATTGTTTGGCCCCTATTCTATTTATTTATTAAGGGAGGGTACTCATAACGTTGAATCACTGTTTTTCTTTCCTAATGTTCATCTCAAGCTGGCTTCGACATCTGGTTATCCAACAATCTCCTCCTTTTCGATCGCTTGCTCTCGTGCTTGCAACCGATGATTCACTTGTTTAACCTGACCTTGAGGAATCACTTCGCTCAGATGAAAGGCAAACGAGCTTTTCGGAAGGGCTTGTCTTGTCCTCCCGTTGGTTGCATCGCTCGTGCTCCCTATCGAGGGATCACTCGCTCTTCTCCCTCTGGTCGGTGCTCAAGGAAAAGAAAATTCTAAACGATCTAAATGATCTCTCTCTACGAAGTTTGATTTCACTTAGGATGTGGCAACCATGCTCAAGTTCAGGTCTTGATTCAATGGTCCAATGCAGCACCAGAGGATGCAACTTGGGAAGATGCTTCTTATATTCATAAACAGTTTCCCGCCTTTCTAGCTCAACCCTTTCTCCTAACTCCATTCATTCCTTATTTTTTAAGAAAATCGAAAGAAATTCAAAAGACAAAGATGAGAGCACTGGTGATTCAGTAAGTTGACTACTTTGTTCGCACTTTCTATTTGCGTAAGAAAAGTATTCTCCTTTCCCTCCTCCAACTGCCAAAGTTCACTAGCGCGAAAGAAAAATAGATGGATTGAGCGACGGGACATTAACCTGGATTTAGCCCTCCTCTCTACTATCTACTGGCTAGACCTCAGTTTAGAGCAAAGCGTGAACTCTGCTTCTAACCATCAATAAGATTGACTCGAACAAGACTGGGTTCCGATGAAAGTGAAAGGCAGGAGCTCTTGTATAAAAAAAAACATCCTTTTCTTTGGGTATCTCGAATGCCAGTTCGAGGCTTTTAGGTCTTGATCGAGTCCTTTCGTGCCTTGGTTAGCCGGAACTAGAAATGCCGGGACTATGGGGAAGGGTCCCTCGGGCGAGATGGCTAAGCGTGTACGACGAATTCTGTCTATCTGAAGATCTGAGAAAGGCGCTGATTACAGCTCTGTCCTTGGATGGACCATAGGCCTGATGCTAGGAGAGTGTAGTTCGAGCATTCTATTGTGTGCTCGATCCGTGATACGCAAAGCAATCTCCTGTTTACTATTGATCTAATGACAGTTGATTGAGACTTGCCATTGTCGTCTTTCGAAAGCGAACTCTTATCTGGTTTCACTCGGGTTCTCCTGTCGACGGGAAGTGCTCGGTTCGGATAACTTCTGTTTCCGTACCGGGATCAGCAGGAGGGGAATTTTAGGTTCTTGGTCCTCTGCGAAATCAGTCCGCCAGCTTGCTCTTTTCGTGCATGACAGGTGCTCATTCTTTCGAATGGTGGTGTTGCCACTAACCTTTTTACCCGGGAATCGGTGGAATTCAAATCCCTTCGGACCTTGCTCGACACAGTCCTTAGTATGATGCCGATCTCTTAGGATGGACCGAGCGAGACTAAAAGCAAAGAGCACAGTGCTAGAGCCAACAGGCATTAAGGAAAAGAGTGCTATAAGAGCTAAAGTAAAGCACAGTGCGAAGGAATGCATTTTCTTTTTAGAAGGGCAGTGAGCGGGATAAAATGAAACAATGGAAGAAAGAAGAGGCGCACAGCGGGAAAGTATCCCAAGTGGATTGACTACTCCTGTTTTATAGCTTAGGGAAAAAGATCACTTACTCTCTTCGGTCCTCCTCTGAGATTCTTTTTATACTTTTGATGCACAGTCTCTCGTCTATTTGCCCAATTCAGACTTGGTAGTTCCACGTATACACACGAAGTGGCTCCCTTATCTGGAATTCCTTCTTTTCGTAAGCTTTGTGGATGAGGGGCGGAGCGAGGAAGGGATATTGGATTTTCAAGCCCTTGGCCCAGACGTATTGAAGCTAGCCTATCAAAATAAAGATTATAGGGACTTACACTGATCGATCCTCTTTGAAAGGAATATGCCGAGGACTAGGAAAGATACGCGAACAAGCAGATAAAAGCAAGGAAAGCCGAGCGTAATGTTCGTACCAAGGCAGGGGAGGCGGATAGGGATCCGGTTCTTTATGATCGGAGAAAGACACCAGATGATTTTCAATCAATCAAGATTAGGTAATCCTTTCACGCACCAACTTAGGAATGTATTTGGGGAGTAAAAATGACTAGAGGATAAATCGAGTAACACACTTGGCGATGACGCACGGATGACACCACGGAATGAGAGGTCAAGCCCGAGTGGAGGCCATCCATCCCTTTCTGATGAAACCTTTGTTTCCCTAGCTTGAATTGAAGGTTTGGCTAAGGATGGGGATCCGGTGTCTTCATCTATACCATCAGAGAAGAAGGCTTGCCAAGAATGGACGAAGGTATGATTCTAGGAAATCTAGATTTGAAAGAAGGAAGCACCCGAGGAGCAATCAAACGGACATTTCTACGAGCTTCATTCAATAAACAAAGCATGATTGGAGCAAGCTGCCTTGACCAATATACTGGATCTATACCATCTGAGAAGAAAGGGGTGATTCCTACTATGACACCAGATAATCCACCAGAGAATAGTCAATCCTAAACTAGATAAAGCCGAGTATGCGAGGAAGCCTAGGTAGCTGTTTGATCGGAGGAAGCACGGCGGAAGGAGGCGCAGCTCATTATCTATGCATTTTCTCATTGGCAACGAAGACCGTCAATCAAGGATAGGGTGGTTAGGAACCTGGTAGGAAAAGCAATCCGTAGCCCCGCAGGGCCAGGTCGGATACGCGGATCAGTGTGTAGAAACAACCCTCAGATAGAAAGCAGGTTAGGAAGATAACTCGTTGGAGGAAGAGAGCTAGCTGGGGAGAAGAAAGGAGTGATACATGACTTGAAGAGCATGGAGCTATGCTTAATGGTTCATCATAGAGGAGTATAAAAGAAAGGTGCTTCCTCATTCCTTTCCTTGAGCATTGATCAACGCATGGGATCCTTACAAGCTCATGAAGACTAGTTAGTGACTTCGCCTGCAAATCTTGCTAATAAGTAGCCAGACTTACCTAATTAGGAGAACAAGGCGGCCTCTTTTTCGGTCGATTCGTCTTGCCTTGGCCTTCTTAGCTTCATACTAGATCTAGGGGAGGGACATAACTAGTGCCCTTGAGTGGATTGTTTGCGCAAGAGAGGCCGATGAAAGCATCATAACATAGCTCGTTCCATCCAAGGCTGAAGAACTTAAAGTATTGGCTCGAGAGTGTAAGGATCTCTTATACCTAGTCTGGGTTCAGATAAGTCACGGATAGCCATGAAAAAGCACTGGTATAATAGGAGGATCGAACTCAAAGCAAGGTGTACCCAATTCAAAGTATCTAATCAATATCGGGTAAGGAAGCAGGTAAGGTTTTAGCTTAAGGAAGCAGGTAAGGTTTTAGCTTAAGGAAACAGGAAGGTTTTAGGAAGTGAGCTAGCTCGTCTTCATCGTCGACAACGGTTCCTAGTAGTAGCTGTTTCTCAAGCAGTAGTTCAGGAATCTCTCTTGTTTGGATGAGAGGTTTGAGGAAGGTTAGGAATGACTAGAACAAGTAAGGAACCCAGAACTAGCTATGATACGGATTCTCTGGATTATCCCTCGACTAGGACAAGGAACGGCGCATAGCTACATTCCAGAAATGATCGATAGCTCGGATTCGAACTAGGACTAGCCCCGCAGGGCAAAGGAGAACCAGAATAGCGGACAGGAATGATAGCAGTTGAGGACACGGAACCAGATAGATCTATGAATCACGGAAGATAGGGTTCAAGCTAAAGCAATAACCCGAACGAAGAATGGTATCATTTGTATTTATCTTGAGAAACTCGGTGTAGCTATCCAAGCAATATTCACTAGGTTTGCTTTAACTCGGACAAGCAAAGTAGGTCTTTCTTATCATTCAGTAGGTCTTTCTTATCTTAGTAGATAAGCTAGCGAGAGAGTATAAGTCTTAGTAGATAAGCTAGCGAGAGAGTGTAAGGAAGTCTTGACTGATTGAACAGGAATCGACCGTTTGGAGTGGGATCTCATTGGTAGCCTAGCCTGGTCTCACTTCCCAAAAGCAGTCTTGATTGGTCATCTTACATCGATATTGTACTGTGCCAAAAGGTCCTATCTCAACTACGATATTCTTCAATCCCCGAAGGGAGAGCTCGGATCCAGAGATGGAAGCAGTTATGAAATGAAAACAAGGACCAGAAGCAAAGAAAAAGAATAAGATAGGCAAGGAATTCAATCGGTTAGAAAGCATCAAAGGAGGAAGCTGCTGGGTAAGTACTGGTTTTCGATAGCTAATACTAGTTGGGATGACCACCTGGAACCAAAACGAACTCTATAACTTGCTGGAACCTAAACTAACTCTAGAACATGTTGAAAACAAGCTAGAACTGCATCAATGGAATTCAAGGTACAAACACACTGATATGAAATACATACGGCCTTATGCCACGCTATCCACTCTACCACAGAAATGAAATGAAATGATTGACAGAGCTCTGCCCTGGCAGGGTAGAGCGAGGGAAAGCAAGGGGCTGTAGTAAGCAAACTGCCTAGATAAAGCTGGGTTTAATAGAATAGAAAGAGAAGCTTGCCGCCTAGACAACTGAGTTTAGAAAGATGGCTTCAGAGCATGGATTGGTCAGATAAAGCCTATTTTCGGCTAATCATATCCAGTATTTGCAGAGAGCACTAGCCCTTCTCTCTTTCAGGATTGATTCCTGCTCACAGCCTGATAGCTTGCTTGGCTCCTTTACCCTTCATGGTTAGAATGGGTACCTCGCGACAGGGATCCATTCCATCATCCATCAATCTCTGGATCCAGGCTCGCCTTCACTCGGTCAAGGGGTAGCCCTTTACCTCGTTCCGGTGTGATGAAGCCTTTCATTCCTAGAGCAGGGTATCTCCAATTTGAGTAACCAGCTTGCCATCCTTCTCAACCCACAATTGGAATGAATCCCGATAATCCTTAGTTAGCTGCCCAGAAGGCGATCCAAACAAGAGCAGTATCAGCTCATGGGGATGACCCAGAATCTCTTTCTCTGGTCTGTCGAACCAACCAGCTACCATGTAAACAACTATACCATGACTAGTTGACCCACCCAGTGAGTAACAACTATCGTAGCGAACCTAAAGCATTCAGGCTTACCTCTTGGTAAACTTTGACTTGACTTTGATATTACTCCATCCAGTGGCCTTCCACCAGATCTTTCTACATCCGTGGTTATTAGACAGGATTCACTGCTTCTACTTTTAGGCTTGCGTTCATAGACTGAATTCCACTATCTTAGCTCGCTTATGGTGGGAGTGTTCACTCGCTATCCTTGGTCCTTGGGTAGGATCTTCTTACCGAGGGTATGACTACAAGAGCACAGCCAGCTGTATTCATGCTCTTCGAAGTACCCCCTTTCTTGTCCACAGCTAGACAGCTCGTACTCATTTGCCCAACAGTGGTCGGGTTCACCCATTCTTTGAACCTACCTATCTGCTTAACCCTAATGACACCTTCCTTCATATCAGAATGGAAGAGTAAACTATATTGTTAGATGCTATGTTTCTAGGATGGAATTCCCTGTACTCAACAGTCAAAATACAAATAGTATCCATGGGATAACCCTGATCGATAGAAGTCACCGCTAAACAAGTTTTGACAAGAGGAATGCTTATTGAATAATAATCATTATTGGCTTTATTTATTGCTACTAGAAAGGTAGATACCGGTGGTAAGCGAATAGGAAATAGACTCTAGTGAGTATCTATTTGAGTAGAGAGGTATGCCATTAAAAGCTATTAAATAATAGAAAATGAAGGAGATACTAGGTAATGTGTATGAAGGGGTAGCCTGTATAGCATGGTCTAGGGTTCTGAGAGATAAGAATAGAGAGAGAGACAAAGCAAGGGATAACGGTCAAGTGCACATTTCATTCATGTCAAGGCTATCTGAAAAGCAAGGGAAATCATGATTCATTGGCAAATCAGACAGATTTCAGAGCTATACTTGGCAAAAGCATAAGACAATACTGCGGTGAAAGCCTTAAGCCAGGAAAATCGATAAATGTTAATTCATTATTGACCCTAGTCTAAAGGTACCAGTATCTTTCCCAAGCACCAACTCGCTTTCGATTTTTTATGTGGGCTCCCTTTTCCTTGTGTTAAAAGTGCCAACTTCTTAGTTTTCGTACTTGAATTCGGAATTGGCAAAACTTGATCCTATTTGACCTACTGTATAGATAGCCCTATTTAATAAGTTGCTCCTATTTTGGTATTTCGTGCATCCGTTTCCACCATCCATTTCTTCCTCCTGGCAGAAATGCAGGGAATGTGTATCGTTCTAGTCTCTTCGAATCAATCAATATGACTATCGGAAGAAGAATAACTACCTTCTCGCGGAACTACCTTCTCGAAATCAAGACTCTTCTAAAAGCATCTGTGACTTGTTTTAGTACTTTCGTCACAACTATGGCATTGGCATGGGCCTTTGCTAAACTAGACTATCAGAGCTCGATCATGGCAAACGAAGGAACTCAGACCCGATCTAGACAACTTGAGGAGCAAGTTAGAGCTATGAGAGAATCCATGGATAAGATCCAAGCAGATCTAGCCGAACGGATGCAACAACAGAGTGAAGAGTTTCAAGCTCAAAAACAATTACAACAACAACAGTTTGAGAAGCAAGTAAAAAACAATTAAAACAACAACAGTTTGAGAAGCAAGTAGTTGAGTCTATTTTTGAAATACAGAGAGAGGGCTTCAACCTCTCACAAAGAGGGATAGAGGCAACACCTTTTGACGCCCTCCAATTTAGACTCACACTGCAGGGGCAATAGAACAATTTAGAATATGCGGTAGTGTTAGTAGTTTTTTACATCTATTAGGCATTTTTGCAAATACATGGATTTTGTGTGTGTAACCAAGACAATACACCTCAACGTCATCTTATCGAACACATAAAGGGGACTGGCCTCTGTCACTAAGACAACAATTATGGCCGTGTAGATGCAGTATTCGATGTTTCACAAAACAAAGACAGAGGAGGTTGTAAGAGAGACCTTGTCAGTGCGAAGGAGAGGAAGTGTCGAGAAGAAGACACCTGTCCGGAGAGGTGCAAAGGAGAGCTGCGAGAGGAAATGCAATTCTCGGGTGAGGGAATGGGAGGCTAGCAACCTCGTTTGAAGCGGATTTTCAAGCAGGGTCTGGATTCGTTCGACAGGTAGAAGGCCCAAAGCGGGACAGAAGGGCTTACAGCGCTCTGGGAAAGAAAGGTTCCGCTTTCTCCACTTTAGTTAGAAAATAATTGTTTTTAGGCCTTCGGAAAGTAAACTTTTTAGCCTTCAGAACTGAACGTAACAGGTCAAAATGGAAAAAAGTTACCGGTGCGTAATTGAAGATTCGGTGAAAACTAGTCGACCTTTCATCACAAATTGAAGCAGAGGCTGTTAGTTGAAAATCCATTTGCAGATCCTGTTGTTGAGGTAGAACCAGCTTCACCAATAGCATAGACTCTATCAGTCGAAGAGATAGCAGGTACGAGGATAACAGAGATAGAGATAAAGGCTTCGTCAGCAGAGACGAGAGCAGGGCCCTTTTGAAAATAAGAAATAAGAGGGGCGATCAACGAATTGACCAGGTGTAAGCAGAGGGAACCGGAGCAGAGCAATATGTAGCATACTTTTCCGTTCGAGACCGTATCTAGACCCTTGTGATCGATAGCCGGACCCATGCTGACGGCACCGAAATCCTGCCCCTCCCGCGGGGAACTAGTACCACCAATAGATAGGCCCGTCCCTTCTTGGGCAACCCTTAAAGTCTCTTCTTGTACGGACTGAAACAAGACAAACTACTCGCTTATTCTCAATATGCCTGCTCTTCGAATTCAAAACTCCTCAGCTATACCCCTTTCTACATATGTATATATGAAAAAGACAGCAGCTATACAAAGCTTTATCTCGCCACTTGAGAACTCGTTTGCTTCTGGCTGTCTTACTGGATTTCATCTATCCTTAGCTTACTGGCCTAAGATGTATATGCTTGGAATATTCGTAATCTCCCTCGTGGTTACGTTTTATTATCTTAGAAGGAGTTGCAACCTACAAGGCCTATAACGCCGTATCAGATCTTTCCATTGCCCTATGGTCACTTGCTTAAAAACTGAAAAGAGACAGACTAAAAAAGAGACTGAACTTCACTTAGGCTTTCTCGCAAGCTTATTAGAGCATTGAATTGACCTCTACTAAGAGTAAGATGGCTTGGATTCTACTAAATCCAAAGAATGCTGGCTAGGGTGACGCTCGTGCTTCTTTCGAGTAAGGCAAACTGAGTAAGGGGTCGTGTTATTAAGTCAATTTCTTAGCTATAAGGCTGGCCTTTCACTTTTATTAGTACCCCTTTTTCCAACCTTTTCCATTCCATATCTCACCAGTCTTCTTTCCCTGGGTTGTTCTTGAAACGCGTATTAAGAGTACTTCCCTCCACAAGTCGATCACACCAGATCAAAAAAGTAGGAAAGACCGGGCAGGCTATCAGAACTTCAAACTCATAAACGTAAACTTTTCTCTTTAATAGCTTCAGTACTCATTCATGCCTATTGGCAATAATATGTTTCATCATAAGAATACCGTGAAACCTAGACATATTAAGAAAGTCCATAACTTTGATCTTCTCCACTCTCATAGTTGCTACCACAGAATCAAGAAAGGAATCATTCATCACCATAGTACTCCTACCTTCAGTACTCCTACCTGCTCAAAAGGAATCCTCACTATACCAACAACAGCTTAGAAAGTTCTGAAATAGGAGTGCCATATAAGCAAACACTTTCATTATTTCAAGCGCATATGTCACATGTCAAGATTAAGCATTACTAACTCTTTCCATATCTGCTACCTTCAAGCGCTTTGGTCTAAGGGCTGCTTTCTCTGCCACTTTTCTCTTTATGGTATAGCCGGCCAATAAACATAGAAAGAATTGACTAATACATAAAGGTTCTGTCTACTGATTGAGATACCCGTCTCATTGGCAACACTGATCCTAGTACATTCGTAATGTTAAGGCTATAAGTATTCCACTACTACTCGAGTAACTAAACATACGCTAAACTAATGGATACATAGACTCTCCAAACTCTCATGAATAGCTCATCCCCTGCTTGGTAAGTAAGGCAAATAGCCTCGCGCGTAGAGTATAGTAAAATGTCTAACCGGCTGTAGATGATTTGACTGATACAACTATAGTGATTTTGCCTATACCATTAAAATATATAGTTTTTGTATAAAAGTAACCAGATTTCAGAATAGACAAAGGAGACTGAACCAACATAAAAAGACTTCTCGAAGGGCAGCATTCTTGCCAAACCCTGACCTCTATTTCGATCCGATAGCAACACACGAACATTTGGATGAGAGCTTCAGGTTGAATAAGGCTGTTGCACATAATAAGATTAAGTAAGGCCTTGTACCTTTACTAGTACTTGGTTTTACAAGGTCATGACCAAGCAAACCATAGTGAGAAAGTTTACAAACTCTATTGTATTTATTGAATGAACTGGAAGGTCCCTTGTAATGACGAAAGCATGACAAATGTAGCTATCCTTCCTTACTGTCCTGGTGCGTGGTGAATTCATTGGCTAATTAATGAGGACACTGACTCACAAAGGCTATAGCTAGTCTCTACGAATATCTCGATGCAAGCATTACCAATAGTTGGAGTTCGTGCTTGAATGTATTAGTGGGAGAGTGGAAGGGAGGTTAGTAGCTTGAAGAAAGGAAAGAGTCTTATCGTCTGTCTCAAAGAGTTGATGAATCACGCAGATAGGTAATGAGAAGTTTGGCGTCATATACTTGTATTCTCAATTTCTAGAATGGATAGGCATAGACTGATTGTTCATTTTGAGGGTCAGTATAGTTGCTTGCATATGTAACCAGAAAGCTTTGATGAAGCCTCAGAGGGCAAGCAGGTTTCAATCATTTGTTTTTAGCATCTCCACTAGAAAGAGTAGAGAGAAAGAAGCCTTTCGCATCTGGAAAGAGGACACCCACTACAACTTTTTATCTTAGGGGCTTGCTTCTTGTGAAGAACTAAGGCAGCTCAAATGAATGCTCGCCTACTCATGTAGCTGTCTCTTCTTATTTTATTGCTTAATATGAATTGTAAATGCTGAAAAATTCTCTCTCTATAAAGTAAAAAAAAGAAGAGTTGTCAATTCCTCATTAAAAAAAAAAAAATGAACAGTCTCACTATTCGATGAACTAGGGTGGGTCAGGGAACTCGTAGCTTATGCACGCGCACGAGGCATGAAAAAGGAGGAAAGTCATTACATAGGAAAGGAGCACACGCCATAGAGGAATTATCATGTTATGCCTGGTAAAGAAGCACACTGACTTCAGAAGAAAGAAAAGAAGTCATCCCAGGAGTGTGTGTTTTCTCATAGGAGAATCCATCCTCTAGTAAAGTTAGCAGTCAGCACATAAATGTCAGTACGTCACTCACCACCTAGCTATTGTATTGTATTAAATCCCACTCAAGTACCACTTATGAGGATAATAACTAAGTAAAGGCCGGTTAAGAAAGACTTATTCGAAGAAAGCTTTAAGAGAGTTTGTTGTCCCATGCCTTTCTGATGGTGAACCTCCTCCCCTGAAAAGCAAGGGTTACGCGGGAATGGAATAGCTCCGGCAATGATGATAGTCTTCCTATTTCTATTGCTATTTCCACTTCAAAAGATAAGTAAACTAAAGGTGCGTGTGAGGCAATCAACGAGTAGAATGAGTTGATCAAAGTCACATCAGTATTTTTAAAAAAGGAATCTATCCCATAAGAACTGCTGGCTGTAAACGCGACTTGCTCTGCTCCTCCTAAAACCCTTTTCGATAGTAAGATAGATATAGATCTAAAGGGCCTAGAAGGGCAAGCATGGACCGAATAATACACATACTCTGTCTAGATAGACGATTTCTTCTTTCATTTCAACTCAAATAAAAGCACTTTCTTTCAAGCTTATTTGCTTAAGCTGTAAAGAAAAGAGCAAAGCAATTCCAACATAAACTGACACTATAGGATCCTCTAAGCCTTTCTATAGAACCCCTAAGTAGGGAAGAAAAAGAAACTCAAAACTAGCACTACTAACACAGGCTGAAGAGGATGACCTCAAAAAGAATACAATTAAAGATGTGGCCTTCCCTCCAAGCACATATATGGATATGGAGCACTCTTTTCAACCTGCACTTTGAAAGCCAAAGCCAAGAAAGACCATATCAACGACTCTCCTAATTTTAGGATAAGTAAAAGAATTCACATCCAAGACAGAAAGAGAAGGCAATTCAAACCTAATGGCCAAACATTACGAATCCAAGACAGAAAGACTTATAGCCATAAAAAAATAACAAGAGAACGAAAACCACTCCATATTCTACTGGCCTGCCTCTCTGATCTACTATCCGCCTGCCAAGGAAGCACCACTGAAGACTGGCTTCTCCGACCTTCCACCCGATCCTGGGCGATCCCGGATCGACAAGCCGACGGTGTGTATTCCCTATATATGGATGGTAGGAACGCTTCAACTGCAGAGCCCTGAATGCGTCAGTGAGGTTCTCTCTATGAGAGAAAGAGAGGTTGCTAATCTTGGATCAGACGGCGTGTTGGTATTATTGATAAGGCTTGGATTAGCAAATTAGCACTGCTTGAGTTTTGGTATTCGAAATAGCGAAATACATAAATTATCTATCTAAAGTACGTCTCCAACTTATCTTGAGCCATCAGTCAGATTGAATGCAGCGCCCTGCCGACAGCTCCTGACCTCTGTTCCTATGGGGGAAAGAAGGTGTGGCTTTGGACACCAAACTCTTCCATGACGCCCTTCTTCTTATAGCGTAGGTAAGTGATCAATACAGACAAAAATCACACCCATTGGATCCATCCTGATATGATTGGGTGATTTGCACGTTCCCTTAAGAACAAGCACACACACTAAATCCTTAAAAGAAAGATAGATGCTCATCTTCACACTGATAGCTGAATTCAAAAGGCTAACGAAGAGATATCCTGAAAGCTTGGAGAATGAAATGCTTTACTTAGAATACTAAGACAACCAGGCACTTTACTTCAGGCTTTGATCTGCCACTTACAGAACTGTTTTGCTCTCTTTGGTGAAAGGCTCCTGCTTCTTTGCCAAGGACTATTATCGCGATGCCGGGCCAAGGAGCGGATCTCGGGATAAAGAAAGCACATGATATTTCTCAATTATGGTATCCCCACCACCTCGGAGAGATCCTTTCTTCCTATTAGTCTGAGGAGAGATCCTTTGCTTTGAACGGAAGCCCTTTTTTCGGTAATATCCCTGCTGGAAAAAGAAACAGTACTGGTTTAAGAAAACTAGAGGAGCTGGAAATAGGATTTATGATCTGGGAATTGCTGGTTTCTGAGGGAAAGGAAACTTTAGGTTAAGAAATCAAAGCCAAGCTGGTACAAACATTTCCCATAGTGGTTATGGTTGCTAATGGTAAGAACATAATCAGTAAAGCTGTGTATCGGAGGGGGTACCTGGAAGGTGCAAGGAGTGGAATTTTAAGCTATAAGGATTCCTTTTCTTCCTTCCAAGGAAGGCGTCTCTACCATACTCGCTTTCAGGGAATTCCGTATCGTACAGTGATTTATTTTTTCTGAGCTATATTTTCATTCAGTAAGGCCAGTTCCTTCATTGAATCTTTCTAGATCAGTCCCGCACCAGTTTTTTTAGACGCCTTCGACTGTCGGGTTCTAGCTAATGGAATGCAAGCACTTTCGTTTTTGTTTCTAGCCCGGAGAGAGAGGCCTCCGCTTTTATCGCATTGAGTGGAAATTGGGGTTCACGCACGATTTTAAACCACCCTTGTTCACGGCATTCTACTTTTCTGGCAGCTTTGCTCTCTTTCTGAAAAACAGACACCTTTATACGACGATAGGAAGAGCACAATGCACGCTTTCTACGATGAATGAGCTCGAGAGTTATGGAAAACGAAAGTCTATCAATCACCTAACAAAGAAAGCAGTCATACACTTCCACTAACTTTCATGACCGGTTGGAACGAGATTTTCTGACTATGCAGATCCGGAACGAACTGTCCAACTCACAATTGAACATGATGCCCCAAATCAATCTTGGCCCAGGAGAACTAGTAGCGGAGCGAAGGAAAGACCTCACATTACGTACGCCAGAAGAAGCTTGTGAACGCGATATAAAGTGAATACCGCCCATGGCCAGGAATTCCTGAACAAGGAAGGGGCGGCCAGACATTACATACGCTAGGAAAACCTGAAGAGCCAGCTTCGAGCAATGAAATGAATAATGAAAATTACGCATAAAAGTCTGACTTTTTGAATTACAGCATGCGGAACGAGCCATAAGGAAAGGCGGCGGAAGGCAGTTGAATCCGCTCCTGCGATGTGAAGGTTTTGGGTTAGTTTCCCGGCGAGGAGGAAGATACCTACCCGAAAGCGAGCAAAGCAAGCTAAGAAGGTGCCAGCCTGGTTTGGCGAAGTCTGTATGTAAGCTAAGAGGTCTGCGTTTCAAATCTTTTTCATCAAATGAGCAATAGCTTATTTTAATATTCCGACTGCGCAGGAAATCCTTCATTCACAAGCTAGCTTGGAACGGCGTAAAGAGGGAACTAGTAGCTGGGTGACGTGGAAGACATGAAAGGAGCCTGCTAAAGCTTCATTCCAGGTTTGGTTCAGGAATACGACGCGACAGACAAGCGAGTTCCACGAAGTGAATGGTAAAGCGATCCAAGGCGCCAGTAAACAGAGCTTGAGTTGTGAAGTTTTTCGCATGTTCACACTGAGCTTCCTGGGAATCCATCTTCTCTACAGCTAGCTTTCCTAGTTCTAGGTTTTCTTTGCCAAGTTTCTTTGGTTTTGCTTCGTCATGTTTTGAACCATTCTTATACCACACACCCTTTACGGGATGATGTCAGTTGCAATGTCACTGAACTTTCACATAGCCGCAGTTGTCGCATCAGGATTTGACATGGAACATTTTATCTGGATTTCTCATCCCGCCGTAAGTGAAATGGTTTTCTGTTTTGTCAGCGGATCTTACGAGCTTTCATAGAAAGCATACTATATATTTTACCGCGTACAAGGACAAGTGGTGGCACGACACGACACGGAAAGTAGCATCCCTTCTTTTCCATAAGGATGAATTGTTGGTTCAAATCGGATAATCAATCAATAGGGAAAAAGGAAGGGATTACTGTAAGATGGAATGCTCGCGTCGGAATTCATTCTTCTCGTTACGGTAGCCTAAGAGCATTCAAGAGCTCAGTTAGAGCCTCTCAATTGATAGAGGCATGTTCATATGAAGCGCTACGCATATCTTATTTTACCAAAATAGGGTGGCACTTTTGGGGCTGGTAATTGAAGATCTGGGATCTATCAGTCAAAGTGGACTACTAAAAAAAACTTCTGTTGCAAGGTAATTTTTTTTTAAGTCTATTTAGCTTCTTCGTAGAAAGAAGGGATTTGCTGCTTTCTTAGTAACAATATTCTTATGCTATCTGGCTATCGAGAAGAAGAATGGTTAAAAAAAAGGGAAGATAAACAAACAATTTCTCTCCCTTCCCCTAATCTAATGGAAAACTTTCCCGAATCTAAAGGAACTAGCCGTAAGATAAAGAGGTGGTCGAATACGGCCACTCATCCGCTTCCTAGCCGTAACAGATGGAATTGGAATCTCACTTAATGAAAGAGGAGATGCACTATGCTTCATTCAATTGGACAGCTTTGCCCGTCTCTGGACTGTACTCTTTCAGATTCGGCAATGGATCTTTTTTTTTTACCCTTCTGGGGACTAGTCTAATTCTTAATTAGCAATCTAATCTTGAATAATATCAAGCAGTGTTCCACAATAGCCTGTGCCGTGACCCATCCTCCTGTGACACTGACAGTAGCAGGAATTCAGCACCTGGAAAAGGTTTTTAATCGGAGTCAGGCAACTCGAGAGCTCCAAAGGACATAAGAACTTCAAACAACTTTTCAGTGTGAACGAGATAGAAATTGTACTTCTTTTGCTCTTTATGTTCTTTGCCCTTATTCTTCATCTACTGTGGTACAAACTTTTTTGAAACGTCTGTCACGACTTAGTTTGAGCCATTCTTGGGAATGAGATAGCTTTCACCTCTTTCTCCTTAATAATATCCATAAATTCTGAAGCTCGTTCTATTAACTGCGCAAATGTCGTTATCCCGACAGGAGCAAGAGGAATTCGAAATTCATAATGCAATCCTTTTAGGCAAATAGAGACTTGTTTTTTTTTAATGGGAATAGGCTCCGAACATTGCATCGCCAAGAGTCTGAATCGAGCAATGAACTCCTGGGCTTTCTCTGTCGGTTCCTGGATGCATTTCCTCAACTCGTCAGTAGTGACTGACTTCTTTCTTTAGAAGGTCGGAATCCGCCTGAATAAATCGCACATATGCTCCCAGGACTTCACGGAATTAGGAGGCACAGAGGTAGGTATACCAAGAGAAAGCTATGTGGGTAAGCGACGAGGGTTAAACCTAAATAACAAGTTTGAGTTTCCAGAAGTATCTCCACGCTGAGCGATGAACCTCGCCAAATGCTCTTTTGGTCCATCTTTTAGGTGAAATTTGGGCAATATGTATCCCGCTGGGTATGGCTCGTAGTCAATCTCTGGAGGATATGGAGGATCATAGGCTAGGTAACCTTTTCACTATTCATTTATAAAGGTACCTTCAAGTAACCAGGTCTCTTCATCCTTATTGGGCACTCCCACAAGAGACAATTCTTTTTAGCCTCTAAGAGACAACAAGAAGAGCCTAACCAGGACCTTGAGATAACAGCCCATAGGGTAGCCCCTACAGAGCAAAAATCTAAGGCCGGAATACCGGAGTTCTTTCTTTGCTTCCAAGAACATAGATTCCTTCTTCAACCCAGGTCATGACCGAGGGCGGGTATCTCACTCGCATATCTAGAGCCCAGCATCTCTCCTGAACGACACCTTCCGCAGACTCTACTGGTGGTATTTCCCGAGGCGAGGGTAAATATGTGCATCCATATCGGTCAGGAAACGACAATGACTCTTCTTCTTCCGGGAAGCTATGGGCACCTCACAATTCTTAGACGACATTAGTGGAAGCGAACATTCGTAGCATTCATTGTCACCGATCATTGAAAAAAGAAGCCGTACGAAAACTTAAGGAATCTTTAGATTTGGCGGCTATAGACTCAAAGGGCACAGACAGGCTGCTGGTACAGTTTTTTTAGCTAACTAAAGTCCAACTTCCTTTGCCGAAAGAGGATGAAACGGATCAGCCGATTCAACTTAGCATTACCCGACTCGTAACTTCAAGCACAACCATCCATCTCAATCCAAAATCTCCGATCGTCTGTGATCCCTCCTCCGGTTTTGGATATATAGACAGTGCCTGCTCTCAAACCAACCAAGACAGCAGCAAGTTCCTATCGAGAACAAGACGACAGATCAATATGACCAATTTCTCTAATATCTCGGGTGAATACGTGAAAAAGTGTTGCTTAGCTCAGTGAAATGGAATAAGGAAGAGAAAGTGTAGTGTGATAAGGGAAGATGCAAGTAAATTTTGAGCAAGCAAGGGCTGAGATAGATATACAAACAAGAAGAATTCACATCAGAACCCTTTCCTGCTTCCCTTTTTTACCCATCGGACTCACATTTTTATCTCCTACGCTTGCTTTCACAGTCCCCCTACGAGCAGCCCGGAATCAATGAAGGAGTTCATTCAGCACCGAGCCGAGCGAGCGTAGATTCAATATGTTGATTGTACCGAACGAAGGATTTGCCTTATCACGAAAGCCACATTCGTTTCGTTTGAGGAAGTCACACGTCCTGTTCCCTATAAATAAGGAGATTCATTCTTTTTTTCAGAAATCCCCTCTTCTTCCTCCTCAAGCCCCTATCACAAGACCAAGCGGATCTCATCCTGCAGAAGACTCAGAGCGGATCTATCTAATGGCATGGCTGGCTGTCGGATGTGATCTATTCTCGTGTCACATCGCTTTCTTTCTTCTCCCTCCATTTTCTTCACTACTACCGCTCCTACACATAAATCAAAGAAGCATTGTGGAATAGTGGCATTTCGTTAATGGCGAAAATGTTCTTAGTGAAAGGGTTGCCTGCGGCAAACTCAGAGCGGTCTCTGAAAGTGAATAGGAGCATAGCGGTATCATCCAAGCCAAACACGTCTCCTCAGTCAAGCTCGCGCAAAGAAGATCAAAAACATAACAACTGATTTCGCTTAATGCATGTCACCCACCCGCTCTCAATACAGCAAGTGACTCTCTCTCACAAGACAGAGAAAGATTACCGATTCATCCAATTTGATCAGAAGTGAGTTCATTGTTGTTGTATAGCGAAACCTTTCCTTGACAAAACCATTCTCAGCTAATAGAAGCCGAGCTATCTATCCAGATCAGGGTTGAACGAAGCGAATGGAAAAGCCAAAGAAAACATAAATCCATTGCGATTAGAAACCTGTGACTCTACAGCCAGGGCTCGATGGCGATGTAAGATAGAAAGAATGGGGAGTTAGGGCTTCGGTTTCCTCTGTGGCCAGTTCCAATTCCAAATCATTTGCCGACATGCGGACTCACTTCTCTTTTATGGGATGAAAGCCCTGGTCTATTTACGTGGGTGAATCAAGTACAACAAGTCAGGTCAGAGCTTGTGGTAGAAGATTGGGCTCTGCTACGCAGATCCACTCAACTAGGAAAGAAGTACGCATTGCTGACTGACTGTTTGAACGATCCTAGTTACTAGTAAGTAGCTAATCAAGTCAGAGTAGGGTGGCCGAGAAGCTTCTTGCCGGTGCCCCCCAAAGCAAAGCACAGACTCTACTCACCCACGCGTTTTCCACCTACGGAGGGAGAAATCATCGAAATATCCTCATCCCCTGAAAGGGAACCCGAAAACAGGACGAGAGTGGATAGGGTGACTAAGGAGGTAGTAAAAATTAGTAGTGAATTTTGGAAAGAGAAGATTACAAAAAGGCGAGAGCAGCATAATCGTTAGTTAGGGGTAAGAGGGGACGGGCCCGTATAGAAAGTCAATCCTTCTTTTTCCGATATGCCGCTCCGCAAGCAAGGAGTGCCACGCACGAGCGGAGCGAAAACTAAGCAAGGGGAATTCCGTCATTCCATGGAAAGCATGCGAAATCCTTTGATTGTTTATAGAATCAAAATCACTATATAGTCTTTCTTGTTCCACTTGCAAGGCAAGGAAAAAGAAAATGTCAGTTTCGTTATTACAACCTTATTTTTTTATGTCAAAGACAAAAAGCTACGCGCAAATTCTCATTGGATCTCGGTTGTTCTTAACAGCGATGGCTATTCATTTAAGTCTTCGGGTAGCACCACCAGATCTTCAACAAGGTGGAAATTCTCGTATTTCGTATGTACATGTTCCTGCGGCTCGGATGAGTATAGTTATTTATATCGCGACAGCTATAAACAGTTCCTTGTTCCCATTAACAAAACATCCCCTTTTTCTTCGCTCTTCCGGAACCGGTACAGAAATTGGTGCTTTTTCTACTTTGTTTACGTTAGTGACTGGGGGGTTTCGGGGAAGGCCTATGTGGGGTACCTTTCGGGTGTGGGATGCTCGTTTAACTTCTGTATTCATCTTGTTCCTTATTTACCTGGGTGCACTGCGTTTTCAAAAGCTTCCTGTCGAACCGGCTCCTATTTCAATCCGTGCTGGACCGATCGATATACCAATAATAAAGTCTCCAGTCAACTGGTGGAATACATCGCATCAACCTGGGAGCATTAGCCGATCTGGTACATCAATACATGTTCCTATGCCCATTCCAATCTTGTCTAACTTTGCTAACTTCCCCTTCTCTACCCGTATCTTGTTCGTTCTGGAAACACGTCTTCCTATTCCATCTTTTCCCGAATCTCCCTTAACGGAAGAAATAGAAGCTCGAGAAGTAATACCACTAAAAACCTAGTTCGCTCTCAAATAAAAACCTAGTTCACTCGCTAAAGCATCCATGGCTGAATGGTGAAAGCGCCCACCAACCTAGAAAGGCTAAATGGGTCAAAAAGTAGGTTCGATTCCTGCCGGATGCACTGCCTCTTAAAGACAGAAACAGAGGAGGGAAAGAAGGTAGTATAGGGAACTTGCTTTTGGATTCTTATCGAAAGTGAATCCCTCTAACACTTCAGTTAGTGTTTTATGAGAAAATCTTTGCAGCCTAGACACAACAAGTGTGAAAATCTTAGTCACTAGGCAAGAATGGAAAGAGCTTCTTTACCTGCTTGAGAGGGGAGTCAAACAGAGTCTGAGGAAGCATCTGAGGAAGCATAGCTATAGCAACGTAGTGTTTGAGAAAAGTGTGCCTGGAGTAATAGGCCTGAGAGCTACCCGCGCAACTAAAAGAGTTAACTTCTAGAATAACCGGGAAATTGATTTTAGTATAACTCTAATTGTGGGTGGTTCGTTACTTTTGAAGTGGTAAGCAAGTGATCCTCACAATTCGTTTTACCTGACTCTACTCTAATTGTAAGATAACTAGAAATAGGAGATGAGAAAGTCGAGTAGCAGCACTGATGGGAACATTTTTTTAAACTAGAATGGTTGATAATAGGAGACTCGCGTTGTAGGTAAGGCTTTTCAAAAGCCTCGACTTGGCTAACGCCCTTTGGTTTTGAGGATCAATTTGCCCGTGCTTGCTGGTGTCAGGGTTGCAGATAAGTTGTTTCGGTGCCATTTCCTTTGTTATGAATGCAATTTTGGAGCTCAGTTGATACCGAATTTGAAGATAAGCCCTTCCCTCTCGTGAACACCTTCGTTTAGTAGATCGGTACGGTTCCATTCAGAAGAAACTATTATACGTGGTCCCGTGGAGTACGAATAAGGCTTTAAAGTCTTCCTTCATATTGTTTGCTAGCTTCCTTATCCTTGTTTCCTGCCTTTCATTCTTTATGAAATTATTATTGATTTTCTTTGCTGACTGACGTTACACCAAGAATTTATTTAATAGCGTATATATAGCCTGGGCATCGATACCAGCCTTCCGTTCGCATGATATTAAGAAAGTGCCTACTACTCAATTTCGCATTGGCAAATCCTTCCACTTGCTATCTAATGTAGTATATGAAGCCTTTCTTTTCTATTTCTTCTATTGGCTGGTCTGGGGGAAGCGGATCACGCGAAGATCTATAGTGTTTAAGTACATCTTTCTCTTCCTGCAAGCTACTGAGATATGCCTCAGCTGCAGGTGCTTTGTATCTCTGGTCAAGAGTTGGCAAGGGATACCAATGTTGTCGACCACCTACTTTTGAGCATAGCTTTTACCATATTCCTCCCTCGATTCGCCATTCATTCCTTCACAGCTGAGTCAATAGCTGTGTCACTGACTGAATGTAGTTCTTTTTTTTAAAGAACGAGGCCGCTAAGGTCAAGGGACCTGATCCAGAACATTGAATCCAACCATCAGCATTCGCAAGAAAGAGAAAGAACTCGGTTCAAAGAATCGCTTCGGTCTAAAAACGAGTCTTCCGAGATCATGTCTATGTGAAGAGCTTGAACCAAGCGTTCACACGCATACGCCCTCGTCGTCTGCCCTCTGAAGATTGGAAAGAATCCATCAGCGAGGAAATAGAGTTGTAGCAGCACCACTATTTATTTATAAAAGTCCCACCCAAGTAAAAGAGTCCGAAGAAAGGCCTTATAGGAAAGCGTTACCAGGGATTAGAGTTAGACCACTTAGTAGCACCTTCAGGCTTATCCATCCACGCATGGAAGATTTCTAGATCGACGTTCCGGAATGCTTCAATTCACTTGGGTAGAAAACAAATCAATTCTAAGTTCTTCTCGCTCCATTCATCCACTCGCTGGGAAGGCTATTTTGATGCCTCACACAGGCAACTCCGCTAGGCGGCTAAGCAGATAAGACGGGATTTAACGTTGAGAACGAATGTAGATTCCTATCATCAAGAAAGTCGGCTACATCAATGAATTACTTTCCCCTAACATTGCTATTCTTAACAACCTAAATCAAAAAACCTCCTTTAAAGAGCAGAAGAATCCTTCTTAGATAAAGCGAAGATAAATAAGAGCAACTCCTTCAAAGAAAATGAGAAGGGCCTCTTGAAATGCCTATATATAAAAGAAGGAAACGTTGTAACTACTTACAAGAATTAGCTGCGTATGCAGGTGCATGCAATAGTCTTTTAGTAAGGAAGAACGACGGGATTCCTTGGAAAGCTGGTAGTTCATTTCACTCTGTATCGAAAGTCCCAGTATATTATATATCTGTGTACATCCATCAACAAATCTAACATTTCTTACATTGAAATCGATAAAGACTAATAAGATGCAAAACCAGCATAACTTGTTCTTTGCGAGTACTGTGGGTAGACCGAGGGATCGATCGGCATTTCACTAACCTTTAGAATTAATCAAACGTATGGCTAACCGATTCCTAGGTCATAATTTAAAGCTTCACTTTTCTATAGCCTTATAATTCTATCGGGCTAACGGGTTAGGTTACTATAGAAGGTTTATAAAAAAGGTACGGTGCAATCAGTAAACCTCTTACTGAGCTATTGTATTGAAGAATCAAAGTTTTAGATGGGGGGAAGAGGCCTTTAAAACACTATAGTTTGAAAAGTAATAAAAACTTTTCATACCAACCAACTAGAACCTGTAAACTGACAAGTGTCAAACTTACATTTTGGAGCAGCTTGGTCTTCATCACCACGTGAAAGTATTCTCGTTCCACGATGAGGCCAAGGATAATACGCTGCAAACGCGCCCTCCATGATCATTGCAAGGTTTAGAGCAGTTAATAAGCCACCAGCATCCAAAATAAGTAGCGAAGGATATTAATATGATTGCTTAGCACGGCTCACGCACGTTGCTATACATCAAAAAAGCTTCTTCGTCTGTCTGTCAGCAGCGTATACAAAGGCTGCATGATAAACCTATCATTATCCATCTCACGAACCCACCCTTGGGACGAACTCACTCCTGGTTCTCAAGCTTCCTGTTTCTAAATCGAGGAAACAGATACCAACCAAGTCGTAGACTTACCACTTGAGTATGCTCATACAGCCAAACCTTTTGATTGCAAACATTAGTAGTTAAAGCCATACTGTAATCACCCACCAACAATACAGGACGGAAAAAAACAAACTTACTGCATTTTCTTACCAGCAAAGCAAAATGCGGCCCAAGCAGCGTAGGCTTGTGAATCTTCTCATCCGCCATAAAGTCTTGCACACACTTACCAATAGCATAAACAGAGTTCAACAGGTTGTCACCAACAGACTGCCCCCATGCATACTCCCACAACCCTTCAAGATCACCAACATAATCCCAGAAAAACATTTGAACAACGTACCGGACGAAAGGTAAGTGCGAAGGGCGAAGTTGCGAAGGAATAGTTGTTACTACTCTTAGTATAGTACCCACGGTCCATTTGATCATTTGCTGCGGTACCAAAGTTCAATCGTCATCTTCAGTTGAAAGAGTACACATTATATTGAGTACCTCCCTATCTTCGATCTCTCTTGTAAGAAATCCTACGCATCCCTCCCTTGTCAGAAAATAAATAGGAATATGAGCCTGTACTCACTCACGCTGCCGGAGTACTTTTTGAGGGTAACGTAGTAAAAATCCTTTATTTCTGGGGATTTGCCTTTTCTTTCAAAATGAATTTATGCTTAGTCTAAAATTGGTAAATACCAAATAATAATAATATAAAGATATAATATATATTATTATTATTAGAAATATGTACCAGTTTCCTTAAACTAACAAATAGAGTTATAGCTTTGATTGACTTACTAGCTTACGGGAATGCTTTGAATCTCAACTTACTTTTTTAGAGGGGGGGATTACTACTGCATGGAAGGATGGTATACTGGAACGCAGGTGTTCTTACTCTTTCTCAGGTACCTGATAAAATAGAGTTGGCTGACTATAACATGGAAGGCCCCAAGCGTCGCCTTGAAAATTATGTGGAAGAGTTCCGGCTTGCTTGCATTAGGATCCATCCCTCCAAGAAACCATCAATATATGAAGCATATGGCTCCTCTTTGAGTTCTATTTTCTTGGGGATGTTCGTGGGATGATCGCACGATATGAGCATGCGAATTTCTTCGAATCTACCATTGGAGAGAAAATAAGGGGTTATGTGGATGGGGGTAGCCCCGGCTATTAGATGCCAGATTTCGTCTGGGTTCCAGGTGTGACTTGACTTGTATCCGGTAGGTCAAGGAAGGGGGATTTGGAGATTCTTGAAAGAATGTTTTGGCTTCTTCCTATTACGCTTCAACACAGAAGAAGATTGTTAAAAGGTGCTGGAAGGAGGATATATTTTTCCAATTGTTTCAATTGCCCAACCTCGGAATGGCCAAGGTTTAATGATTTCATGTAATTCTTCCGCTTACAGGTTTTGAATCGGTCTGTATCTTTGGCAAGCCTCACATCCTCGGGCGTATTTATTGCAATCTTTTTCCATGTTTGGCCAATAAAACCCATATCTGTGTATCAGCCATCTCATTCTTCTGCCCGCTTGATGTGCTCCAGCGATTCTTTCATGGACCTCAGCCATTACCAATAAAGCCCCCCTTTACCTTCTCTTTCTATTCTATAAAAAGGCGAACATCTAATCTAGGCCCGGTCGCCTTTCTATGAAGGCGAGCAGCCCAGCCCCCTTGTGGAAATTTTTATATTAAGGAAGCCGTATTTCGCAATAGCAGCTCCGAGAAGCTGGGCTTAGGGTGCGCCTCCTGCGGTCGTTTCAGTGACTCAATTGGCTGGCTTCCCTCAGCTCAGACTGGTGTCGCCACCTCTCCCAGGACCGGAATGATTATCCCTGCCCGATGGGTCTACATTCATCCCTGAATGTCGTCGGGTACTCTTCACTTCCCCGCCATTCTTGTAACCGTCACCTGTAATCCGCGCAGGTGTGTCCGCACCCCCTGGAGTGGACGAGAAAGAAAGGATTTTTTCTCGGAGCAACCCCCCTGGTTCCAGACCCAGGAGTTCACTTTCCCGTATGAGCATTCGGTACATATATAAGTCAGTGGAAGAGTAAAAGGGTCACCACTACTGAGGATCTCCCCCCTTATCTTAGAAGGGTCGTCTGAGGGTTCGCCGCGGTTCATTGCTGTGCTTACACACTAGGCTACCCTTCTCCGAAAGCTCCGCGGGACCACCTATCACTAGTCTTCGGCCGGAGGGGTTTATTGCACAAAAAGGCCGGGACGCAGGCTCCCGCAGAGGAAAGCCCAACGAATGTCAGATGCAAAGCCCCGCACCTCATTAAGATCATATTGGCATACTCTCCCAAAAAAAAAAGAGCAGACCCCATTGAAGACGGGAGTGAGGTACAACAAGGCCATTTCCGTCCACCTTCTCACGGAGCCGTACGTGGACGTTACCGCTCATACAGCTCCCAGCCAGCAAGCAGTTAGCTTTCCTCTAGAAGTCATGGAAGTGTGGATAAATCGACATCAAACTCTAGTCGACAGAAGGTTTTTCTTTTTTTCCCGCTCGCAGTAGTAGTCCCAATATTCCAATACTACAGCGTTAGCAGCGTTTTGTCTCGATGAAAAATCTTCTGGTGACCATGAGGATTTCTTCTCTATCCTTTGGACTTGAACGATCCAATTTCTAATCTTGTTGGAGATTCTTTATCTGGCTTTGACGTATGGGGCCCTTTCCCCACTGTTTGAGAAAAGTTTTGCATCTTTCCTTTACATCCGAACAGGACGGGCCACTAGTCCCTGATCTGGACGCCGCACCTGGAACTCCTTCTACCTGTGGTTGTGGGGTTGGCGCCTCCTGAGCTGCTTGAGCAGCACCCACAAGGGTGTGGGAAGGAATAAGACTACATAAGAGAATACTCTCTTTTTACTTTATTGACTGGTGTCCCGCGGATCTCTCTCTTTAGGCGCTTCGTTTAGTTCGTTTATAGCGAGAAAGCCCATGCGAGTCAATTAAGTAAGCTGGAAGTTTTGAAAAAGCCTGGAACTTGATCCAATCTCTAACCAATTGCGGCTTGTTAGAGCACCTAAGCAACGATGCGAATAATCGCTTGCCTAATTCAGTAGGGTTTTCATTTGATTTCTATATGATAATATGCAGTAGCCATCCATCCTGGAAAGGAACAACCATAAGTGATTAGAGCGATGCTCCTTTTTTTGCAAAGAGTTGAGTTCTTCCTCTTTCGCGCAGGATAGCCACGGACTCTTCCGAAACATTCAGATATAGGAAAAGCCAGAGCCAAAGCCAACGCGTCAAAGTCAAGTCAGGTTCAGCAATCGACGTAACAGGTTCAAATACTCTAAGCTAGGTATATAGAAGGTATATTCGATTCAACAATCTGAAGTAGTGGAGTTAGCCCTCGGTATACCATACTGTAAGCCTCAGATAATCACTAGCTTATTCAAGAATAATATAGTAAAGTCGTAGAGGAAGAAAAGAAAGAAGAGAAAGAACTGGGAGTATGAGGACAACTTACAGGGAGAAGGAAGGTGGAGACAAACAACAGGAGCTATTCAACCATCGTTAGAGGCAAACCTTAGAAGAATGCTGGAAGAAGAGGAAAGCTGATTGATAACACTTAACCAAACATCGCAAGGACAGGAAGGAGTATCCTGAACGTAAGGCCAATGGCTAGCATACTTCGCTGAACACTCAACTTGATCTATATCGATAGACACATCTGAGAGAATCATAGTTCCCCCTCTGGGGATAACTAGTTCTTCTCCCGAGTCCTTGTTTTGTATGAGATAACAGCAGTCTTTACTTAACCGAGCATCGTAGGGCTTACTTCATCACACATAGCTGTCTTTACTTTCGTTTCGCTAACCGCCCAAAAGCAGGTGCGCACACACAAATGCTAGGCGAGATACGTAGTTCTCTCAACCCTTCCTATCCATCATTACAGACCGGAACTAGATCGGATTAGGTAGAGCAAGACCTTGAGCCTCTTGAGAAACCAATAGAAACGACAGTAGCTAGCTTCACCAGAAGAGGAAGAAAGACTTCTATAACTTCACTTCCCTCCACTCATACTCTTTACCTGTGGGGCTGTATGGTACTTTAGCTGGACTTTACACCAGCTCTATTCACTGATAGCGTTACTGGCTCTTTTCCAGCATTTCTTGAAAGCAGCTCGCACTCACCGCTGCGCGCCTAGTTAGGCTTTTAAATAATAGGAACAAAGATCTTCCGCAATCAATGTTGTACTCAAATCCTCTCTGGCCGGAGAGGGGGATCTCTTAAGCAGAGTATTCCGAGTCTAGGGCTAGTGGAAGCGTTGAAGAGGGATATCGTTTTCAAAGAAGGCATGGGGCCCTTTCGTCTTTGTAGAGACTTTCACAATATACCAAGTGGATAATACCATCCAAGAGAGAAGGCCCATAAAAAGAAGCAGGCAACAAAACATCTTGATTTATAGGAATCAACGACCTCGCCACTGCAAAGGAGGAAGTCGAATGATTTGGATTCGGACAGGCTGTCTCGACAGTAAGAAATCGACATCATCATCTGTCTTTCATGATGGTGAGAGGCAAGATTTCGTGGTAAAGCACAAACCAAGCATAAGTGGATAGCAACTTATACTATGGAGGCAGAGTCTCCTCCCCTCATTTCGCAGCTTCTTTGCTCTGATCCTGATCTCTCTTTCGAAATTGCTACATGATTTGTGAAAAGTGAACAAATAGGTCAGCCACATAAAGAAGAATATGGGTGGTGTAAGCTTTCCCGCCTGATCTTTACCTAAAAAAATGGAAGTAGCTCGATTCCAGTATCAAGGAAAATGGGTTGTCTAAATCTTCTTTGAGAAAAAGTTAAACACTAGGAAAAAAGATTCTTTTTAGTAATACTTTATAAGCATGGAAGACCCTAGCAACGTTAGGTATTACTAAAGATGAAGATCGAAGTCCATCCAAGTCTAGAAGTAAGCCCGAGACAAGTGAACAAAGGCTGGCGTAAGCACAAGGGCGAGCTGAAGAAAGCTTTTGAAGAAATTGGTTCTGACGTCGAAGATAGGCTAGCTAGGACTGAAGCTTTGAAGCGGATTGGTACTGCTTTTCCTTTGGGCTCAGGCATGGTTGACAAGCGGGACTTTCCCTTTTTGTTTCCCTTCGGAACTGGAACTACTGCTGGAGCATCCAATTCGTCAGTTACTGGCATGTCTGTGGTGAAAGCACCTTTTTTCAAAGCAAAGGCGCGCAGCGTTTAATTAAATAATGGGCAAATCGGGAGTTTGCAAGCTACGAACTTGTGGTAGTGTAGAAGAAGGTCCGGCATATCGAGGAATAGGAGCCACACCAACCATGAATGGTCGAATCGTCGAGTAGTAAGTAGTAGGGGAAGTTAATCTTCTTCTTTTTTCGAAGCTGTCGGTTCATCCTAGTTTTTGGTGAGTACTTCAATATCTTTACCATCCTTTCCCTTCGCCAGTCTTAGTTCTTAGAAAATCAAGTAAACCACTGCCCAGGATTTCTTTCTGGGGCTCGCCCCATCCTATAATGTTTCACACACCAGAAAAAACCAGAACGAAGCAAGCTTCATGCGTGGTACCAGATAGATGTCATCAAAGACAGATCACTGATTCGGAGACTACCTAATAGTATGATCTATATCATCCAGGTGGAGTATGCATGAAAGAGTCAGATGCTTCTTTCGTAACTCCCGGAATTTCTTCGTAGTGGCTCCGTTCCATGCCTCATTTCATAGGGAAGCCCAAAGTGGCTCTATTTCATTCTATTTCACTTCCTAGCACTTCCTATCATTTAATATCCATCCCTTTGGTCTTATTGACATAAGAGATGTCATTTATAGTCTATCTCTTTCTATATATGGAAAGTCAAGAAATTCTCATCGAAACATCGAGAAATTGTGCATATAGAAAACTCTAAAGAAAGAAAAAAAGGAGACCCATGCCATGATTTTCAAATCTTTTCTACTTAAGTAGTCTAAAGTAGTCTAAGTTTCTCGATGAGGATAATTAATTCGGTCGTTGTGGTCGGACTCTATTATGGATTTCTGACCACATTCTCCATAGGTCCCTCTTAGATCTTCTTTCTCCAATCTTGGGTTAGGGAAGAAGGAGATATTCGCGACTACTGGCGGTTTCATTATGGGGCAGCTCATGATCTTCATATCGATCTATTATCCACCTCTGCATCTATTCTTTCTTAGCTAAACGGGTTGATTTTTCTATTAAGTTCAGTTTAATCGATTGACTGAACAGCCAGCACCATTAATTCATTCATTCATTCATCCTGTAAAGAGGATATAGGAGACCGCCCCGAATAGTAGGGGATTGCTGGCACCCTTATAGTGGTCCCCTAAAAAGATAAGAAGAAAAAGATAGAAGAGATTCCTTATATCGATATTGCTATAGTATCTATATATTATCATATAGAAAGAAGCGAAGGGTAGCGTACTGGCTCCTATCCTAAAAGAAGTGCTTGAACTTTTTTCATATAGAAAGAAGCGATAAGACATGGATCCTATTCTAAAAGATGTGTAAATGTGCCTGTATGCTTTTGTCCTATCGGAAAGGAATCTATTCTAAAAGAAGTGTAAAAGTGCCTGTATCCTTTTAACCCATAGCGATCAGGGAACATAATAAACCACTATTCCTTGCAGAAATAGATTCTAGTTTTGGAACCACCTGAACAGGAATCTATTCTTTAAGATGTGCCATAGTGCCTGGATACTGGTCGACGTCATGTGATCGCTACTAAAGATAGAGTTTCCTTGGAAAAACCAAGGCCAGTTCAAAGAAGTCTTTCTGCTTGGAGCAAGAAGCGGAACAAGAATAAAACATTCTGCATTTATGGATAACCAATTCATTTCATATGTAGGCGCCGGAATCATTGTTTCGGTTGCCATTTTTTTCGCTTATAAAGCGGGGTGGGGTCTTAGAGACCATTCCCACGCATTGAAAAGAGAAATGCTCTCTCAAAAGCTTGAATATAAGCTAAAAATGCTTTTTGAGCAAACTTCAGGTAATGCCCAATTGCCGGAGGGACTCGCACTCCAGGATATAATTCAAAATATGGTTTTTCCTGGGGACTCTATAGAGGAGCAGATTCTGACATTAAATCAGATCTATCTTGATCTGGTCGTTCATGGCCACGCTAGTCACTACTTTATAGACATTCTAAATTATTTGAATTAGCAGTTGCCACACTGTAGGCAACTAGCATTTTGTTTTGTCATGGAAGTTCGAATTTGTTTTTCGTTGGAAACACCAACGCCCACCAAACCAAAAAAAGTATCCCTTTCTTTCGGGAGCAGAGCTTCAAAAGATGGACAGTAACGATCGCGTAATATCAATTTATCGGCCTCGTCATCGAAAGCGGCTTCCAATTGCTCGGAAATTCTCAGCTATATGGGGGACTTTGATGGTGAGCAAAAAGAATTGATCAAGAAATTGGTAAACTTTCGCATGATCGATGGTAAAAGAACGAGAGTTCGTGCTATTGTTTATAAAACTTTTCACCGCCTAGCTCGAACTGAACGCGATGTAATCAAACTTATGGTTGACGCCGTAGATAATATAAAGCCAATATGCGAAGTGGTCAAAGTAGGAGTCGCAGGTACTATTTATGATGTTCCTGGGATTGTAGCCAGGGATCGTCAACAAACCTTAGCTATTCGTTGGATCCTTGGAGCAGCTTTCAAACGACGTATAAGCTACAGGATAAGCTTAGAGAAATGTTCATTTGCTGAGATACTGGATGCTTACCGAAAGAGGGGAATTTCACGTAAGAGAAGGGAGAATCTTCATGGACTGGCTTCCACCAATCGGAGTTTCGCGCATTTCAGATGGTGGTAAAGTGATACCACATAAGGAGCTCTTCCTCATTCAGTCATACTCAACAAAAGTAAGAAATGTTTGACCCTGATCCTTTTTTCATCTTCATATAGAAAGAAAATCGGCCTTCCTCATACTCCCCCCTTCATTCATGGAGTTGGAGGAATCCACAAGAGGCCTGCCCGTTCATAATTGCATAAAAGAACCATTCTTTTTATGAAAACTCTTGTTCCAAACAAGCAACGGATTGAGCAACTAGCGCGAAAGCCGTTGCGCCCACGCGCATACGTTTTCTTGCTCGGTTAAAGGAATATGCACAGGAAATCAAGCAAATCAAAAGCAAGTGTCTTACAAATAGAGTAGTGAATCGGGTACATCTGCGCTAGGGTCAATCTTCTTGAGCCTTGAGTCATTCTACTACTATCAGGAAGGAGAAGGGTAAATAAGTTTTGGAGCTTGGCGCTTGGGAATTCATTGTAGAAGAAAGTCAATGACAAAGTACTCTACGAAACTCCGTGAACCTAACTCAATTCTGAATAATGAAGAAGAACCACTTTATTGACTCCAGCCGACTGAGACAGTCAAAGCGTAAACTCATGGGGAAGTAAACTTCTACTACTAGAGAAAAGAGGATAGCCATCTGAAACACTCTTCTTTGTTCAGTGCTTGACTTGAAACTACTGCCTCTTGGGAAGATATTCAACTATTGGTTGTTCTACACTGCTTGACCAGAGAGGGTGAGTCCTTCAGGCAGAATTGTCCCCGTCAAACTCTTATCAATATTGGCTGTCAACTAGACTATATAGCAATAGCAGGATTTTATTGTTCTTACTCATTGTCTACAGAACTGATCTTTCTCATCATAGGACATCTAGAGCATCAGAACCAAGTCATACCAACTTGAAGGAGGGATTCTTTTTACTGCACATAGGCGACGTAGCCATAGATGCTAAGCATTTCTTCTCCTATATGTCTACAAAATAGACAACTTCTACTTGATCAGATAGAAAGCACCCGCTTCCACAACCAGCTTGCACCAGATCATCCTATCAACTAGACACAAGGAAGATTCAGACTAGGGCTTGTGACTAAGGCTTGCTTATGCTTAGGTAGTTTTCATTGTTTAGGATTAGTATGTTTTTTCAAAGGAGTTCTTATAGGTGTACAGTAGGACTGTAGGAATTGGGAGTATTAAGTAGTGAAGCTTAGGAATAGGTTATTGCTTTGATCTAATGATGTAGTAAAGTAGAAAAGAATTACTAGGTAAAGCAGCTACCTTACCTTAGGTGTAAAGTAAGGGTTGGTAAAGTCTCACCAAACAGCGATAAGAGGAAATTTCCAATAGGTCATTGGGCAAGCAATGTATTGGCATTTTTTACAGTTGTGAAAGCATAACTTCATTTTTCGGCGGGGAGAAGAGTTGGCCATGGCACAGGTAAAGAAAAACAATACTATTATCTATTGAATGAGAGTCTATAATTGCTATTAACTGATCAATTAGAGTACTGAACCGTGGAACCTTATTGATTCACTCCTCGCATACTTAACTACACGTTTTTTCTTTGCAACCAAGGGGAGCTACACCACGCTGCTCCCCTGCCACTGAGCTTGCTACCCCTTTGATTTCTACCAATGAACCTTCCCTAAATACATGTATTTATCTTTCCAAAAGAAAGTTGATCTCATAGCCTCTGACAATTCGAAAAGGTAGGTCTCAGTCTCATTTTGAAGATGACATTTTCCACCGGATTTTCAAGATGATATTCTTTAAGCCAAGCTGCCTGCCAATCCTATGGTCAATGCGGAACTGGAAACCATTGCTATTTGAGCAGTTAGAGAATCGAAATTCCACTCATTTAGAAATCGATCAGCAAATGCCAGAAGAAGGATAAGGGGAGCCCACACCAACGTAGTCTTAGCCCTAGAACACATGGAGCTTGGAGCACTGATAATAAGTCTGTATGATTAGAATGGAGGAACAATCACCACATCCATATTGAGGAGAAAGCTCACTCTGGCTACTGAACTTGTAAATACAGTTGCGCTCATGATAGGGAATTCCATTTATGGCGTGAGGTTAAGTTAGTAAAGATCTTAAGTTCTGGTAAATAATAGGCAGGAACTGAAGAATGATAAGAATAAAGTACCTCTCAGAATAGCTACTTTCTTACTTATGTTTCTGATCAATAGAAAAAGAGTTGCTGTCCTCAAGTTCAAGGCCTTAGAATTATAAGGGAATTACGTGGAACCTCTCTTTTCAATAAGCATTCTACCACTAACTATGGTTTCTCAACTCTTACCTTTTGGTACGAGAACGGATGGTCAGAGGTTTAAGGATACACAGGTAGTGCCGGACTTCTCAGATTTCACTGGTAGAGGATTTTTGCTTATTAACGTACAAAGACTATGTTAAGATTAGTATAAAGAACAGGATGCTGTTAAGCACACCACTTCGGTAAAAGTGGAATGGAACAGTGTTAAACCATATGCCTTTCACGGAACTCGAAATTTACTATTTATTAAGAGAAGAGGGTGTGTAACTAAATCAATGACTCACCTTATATATCATAATGGGCTACCTCGTCTCAATAGGTGAAAATCAAGGTCTCGCCCCTTTCTCCTATAAATGTATCGGAGAGTCAGAGCTCTTTCGCTGATCCAAAGGCGCTCACAAATGGGTACAGGTACCTGAGGAGGCATGAGCAGCTAATGGAATTTCTTTTCTCACAGGGTTACCTAAATTGGAGGGTAAGGGGGTAATATTGGTAATAGAGGAAAGATTAACCAAGTATTGCCATCTCTTTGCCCTAGCTCACCCCTACACTAAGGCGTAGCACAAGTATTTTGAGATGGTGTTTAAAGGCTGCATGGCTTACACCCACTATGGTGACCAAAAAGATACCCAATAAACCGTACTCCCAGCACAGGCTTAACTCATTCCCTTACCCCCAAGAAAACTTTGTCGAAAAAGGTTGTCATCGTAATAGGGATTGCACATCAACATGGCAGCCCTCAATTCTTCCAATTGTGACTTGTACTCTTCTAGGCTTCCTCTTTGCCTCAAGTGATTAAACTCATCAACTACACCAACCACATTTCTGACCTCAAACCTCTCTACAATCTCTTGAATTCACTCTTGCCAAGATACTTGTCCCCTATTCACTAAGAAACTGTTGTACCAGCTTTCAGCTCTCTTTTTCTTCATCAACAAGCTCAGCATTGAGGGGATCCATTTGGATCAAGTCTTGCTTGAATAGAATTTCATTTACTTTATTTCCGCATATCCTCACTCTGTCTCCAGTTTTTCCGAAAGATTGCTTATCCCATGCTTTGAGCGCTAGTTTGGTGTTCTTCAGTTTATTCTTTTTTGAAGAAACATTGGATTTCTCGTGACCGGGAGCTTTCTTCACTACATCAATAGGGGTGGGATTCCCACATGCGAAAGTACTTTCATGGCTTTGGTCCAGAGCTGACAGCCGGAATAAGACGAGGATCGGGGCATGATCACTGCAGCCCGGCGTAAGATATTCCGCACAGGAAGCATGAAGCTTTTGGATCCACTCAGGATTAACTAAGGCTCGATCTAGTCTGCCGATGATGCGTCTGGCCCCACCGGATTGATTGCTCCAATAGAGTATGTGCCCCGAGGAACGAAGATCGGTCAGGTTCGCATTCTGCAGACAGTCAAGAAAAAAAAAAAAGGCTGGGCTCCTGTTAAAAAAGGAACTCTACCTCCCATTTTCGACGGTTCTGACAGTATGAAAATCACCCGCTGCGAGCCATGGTCCTTGTATGCTAAGGCGGAGATTAATTAATTGCTGCCACAGCAGGCGCCTATCTGTAGACAGATTGGATCGATAAATCTAAAAAAAACTTGTCAAGCTTTGCAAGGTCCGTCCCCTTCTCAGAACAGCAGCAAGTCAGCACCAGGTCAAATTCTCCAATTACGGTAATATACCATAAACAATCATCCTTTAGGAGCTATATTATCCCTCTAGGGGAGCTAGTATAGTTGGCCATAAGGTCACACCCCTTCTTCATTCATCCATTTAGGTCAGAATGGATCCAGGGAACCTGGCTCGGGAACAGCCCTGAAAAAACACAGTAAGAGAGTCCAATCTCTGAAATATAGCATTTTATCTCCTAACCTAAGTAGTAAACCTAAGTAGTAGTAGTAGTAGAAGGCTTAGTATCTGACTTGATCCAATAGAGTAAGAACACACAGTAGATCCAGATTCCACACCTTGCTGTGGACTGGGGAGAGAGCAGCTCTGCGAAGCTGGGCGTTCTGTGTGATTATGGAGGAACTGTAGTACTCGCCCCAAAATGCAAGCCGGGATAGATACTTAAAGAAAGGGGGAGCGGTGGGCCTTCAAAAAGGAGCGAGGGAGTGATGGGCAACCTTAGTCTATATGTTGCTCGTGAGCCGCCAAGTACCAGTCTCGCAACAGTACTGGCGTTAAAGGATCGGTCCTTCACTTGCGGATCGTTCGCGAGTCGAACTCGCTCTCTTGCCACGCCTTTGACTCACGAACTCGAGTCGGACTCATTCACTGCTGACTTTTGAGTTTTGAGGATCGTTCGTTCTTCACTCTCTTGCTATTACCCGCAGGGAGCGCAGCAACCGACGGTGCATATTATCATATAGAAAGAAGCGAAGCGTAGCGATTCGTACTACCGGAAAAGTGTGCTAGGCAATAGAGTCAGCTTACGGGGTGGGGCGCAAGTAAGCGTAGCGAATCACATAGAGTTGCCCCTACCTGCCAGCGCGCAGATAGATAGGGCGGGCGAGCGCAGGGATGGATGTCTGAGCGGTTGAAAGAGTCGGTCTTGAAAACCGAAGTATTGATAGGAATACCGGGGGTTCGAATCCCTCTCCATCCGCGAGGGCATAAGTTCTCTCTTGCCTTATCTATAGATAAGACTCCTCGACTCGACGGATATGATGGATGGAATGGGTAGAAGGTTTAGGTTATTGTGTGTTGATTTAGTTAGGACTTTTTGTCTCCCTTTCGTTATCTTCCGCCCCGGGGGGATGACCTGTGGGAGGGAGCTAAGTCGAAGATCTCGGTGTCGCCGTGAGTGGTTGATAAACAGCGATTGCTGTTTGATTTAGGGAGTCCTAACCCTGTGAAGCTTAACAGACAAAGAAAACGATAGAGACTTCCGGGTATAGGGTGACGACCTTAATGAATCAAGTATTCAGGTGGCAGAGTTATTAGCTACATAAGCGCTCAAATTCCTGAATACTTATTGCCCTGGCTTCTATGATCAACCCCTGGCACATTTAGGTTTTGATCTGAGGCTATCCTGGTCTGCAGGACCCAACACAAGTATTCATCCTTTCCAATCTTAAAAAGGTGTTGCCGAAAGCTTACCCTCTTCCACACGGATGCTACAGCCGCTATCACTTTTGCAGGAGGGGAATTACAGAGTTCGCCTCTCGACATCTTGTTTGGTAAACGGAATTTTGACCCAGGCGCCCTAGTGTTGCCTAACCGTTCGGCCGGAGATGTCGGATGCGAGATCTTTAGCTACTTGTATCAATTTGCCACAGTGTGCTTAGATACAATGCGCTGGCAGCTGAGGCTTGGCAGGATGGGAGTGAATTAAGGTCGAGGGAGCAGGAAAGAGTTTGTTATTCGCTATTGGCTTAGTACGGCCTATACATAATAGGGCCATGACGGTTTTGGCAAGGCCTTGAACTTCATATATCCCTTTTTTACTCAATCCAGAATACCGATAAAGTCAGATTGAATCATTTTATCGACCTTTCCTTTGGATTTATTATCATAGGTAGTGTTCGAGATCGCCTCTGTGCGGTGAACGCTCGAATGTAGCTAACATCAGTTTTGTCCTCGCGTGGTTGAAGGAGATGCTGCTGCTGGATGGAATGCTTCCGGGGCGCCATGATCCTTCTATCAGGAATAATCGAGGGCACTGACTGACTGCATCAATCATCGCTCAGTGAGCTATTAATTGCCGCCAATAGCGCTTCGCTTGCATGCAAGGCGGCTAATAAAAGCGCCAGGTAGACGCGCGGAGATGCATTTTGAGTACAGGTGGTACTGGACAAGCTCTAGGGGAATAATCTCTTTCTTATTTCTTTCTTATTTCTTTCCCATGACGACTAGGAACGGGCAAATCAAGAATTTCACTTCGAATTCCGGACCTCAACATCCTGCTGCTCATGGTGTTTCACGATCAGTATTGGAAATGAACGGAGAAGTGGTGGAACGTGCGGAACCACATATTGGATCACTCCAGTGCGGCACGAAGCCGCTGACGCTGAGTAGGCTCCTATGCCGCTAGCACGGTGGAGTAGCGCGTCATGAGCACCGGGCAAAGGGACGGTTGAGCAACTCAAGCGAACCGCTCTACCTGACTTTGGATAAAGATAGAAGGGAGAAGGTTGTGAAGGTGGCCTCGTTATCCACACATCTGGTCGGAGGACCGACCTGGGTTTTCACGAGCGTAGGCGGGTCCTGGAGTGCCCGTCAAGGGCGCTAGCGCATACCCCGGGGTGATCATCACCACCTGCACCTCACATCTCGGCACAGTGGAACGTGTAACCCGCCTGCTGTCCAAGTCAACCACTTAATTTCCTGTAATTCATAGCGCCTAACAGAACGTAGCAGCAAGGGACAACCCACCCATACAGACAGCCTGCGGGGAGGATGGCACTACTGGCAAAGACCGTCTGGCGAAAACGCCGCAGGCGCGAAGCGTGGTGGGCCTGCGCCGGGGGAGCATAGGGAGGAAAGGGAGCCCGGACGGTGGAAGAGCCAGGGGAAGCCGGGTCATTTGACGGAAATGGAAGGTCCGAGCAGCTCATTCATTCTTGGAAAAAGAGGGGGGGAGCGAGCCAATGTATCAATGAATAGATACAGTCAACGGTAGACAGACAGCGCTGCCTACACGCGAATTAGCTTCCGAACAAGCAACGGATTGAGCAACTAGCGCGAAAGCCGTTGCGCTAACGCGCATCCTCTTGCTGGTCGAGCGGTCTCAATTTCACTACAGGATTTGCGAATGAATGCTGGGCTGGGCCACCTCAAATGGCGTGAGCCGCATGCGGGGAGACCCGCACGTACGGTTTTCAGGGGGATCCGGCCGGCCGGCGCCCACCCGACTAGAGGGACTGAGAAATTAATCGAGTACAAAACTTATCTTCAAGCTTTACCTTATTTTGATCGTTCAGAGGGCGATCGCGGAGTCACTGAATGAAGTCCTCCCTCCCTTTCTTTCGGGGGTGCTGACCCGCTGCGAGGCAGATATGACTAAGTGACATATTGAATATGGCGACGACTACAGCATGTCGTAGAAGGAGATAAGAGGTGGAGCCAACGACCCACTAAGACTCACGTATCTACAACTACATTCCCGAGCGGCAGTCAAACGGAGGCGTGAATGCAAGATGCCAGCGGAATGATCGACCGGACAGAGGCTAGGGCTGCTTTCTTCCCACCACGTCCTTCCTTGTGTGTCGGAGATATAAAGCGAGTGCACCGGAAAAGAAGGGGAACAGAGTCGATCTATTCCATGGCGAAGCATCCGAAGCATAACTGCACACTCACACGATCTTTGCCGAGAGATAGGA